TTAATCGCTGTTGTTCCTGAGATAGCAACCCCTCCTTTGTTTCTTCGGAAAGCCTCCGGGCCCAAGGGGAGGTGGCGGTCAATCACCACCACCACAATCTTATTCACTGCCTCCCCCCCATCCGAGATGCATATTGATAGATCGATACGGTGCTGCAGATCTGCCAGTGCGCTAAGTATGTTGCACTTTGCCAAAAGTGCAACAAAGACCTCTCTATCCCCGTCCTACTGCTTACCATAAAGCTAGCAGGATAATAAACTAGCCCTTTCTCACTTCATTGAGTGAAACAGAGCGGACATGATAGCGCTTGGAACTGCAATTCGTGAATAGAATTGCTTTCGATCAAGCAGGAGAAGGTCCTTGGCCCTTTCATCTTTCTACCTTATGCAGGCTATACAGCCTTTTAATCTTGGGTTAGTTGATAGGAATATGCGAAATCTTATTCGATCTGCTCGGGGATTTTGGTAAATGAAGTATTGGAAAGTGGTAAAGTATGAGAATGGATCTCATATCAGCGATCGTACCCTCGTCGAATCAATCACTCCCCTATTTGTCTTTGCTTTTTAAGCTAAGCAAGTATTTCAATAAGTTTTTTCATCATCTTTCATTTTTATATCTCTATATCTGTTCCATGTAAACGAGTTGATGAAAATAAAAAGAATGAATCATATTAACTAACAAATCATATTATCTTTCTTAAATAATAAATCCAGGAAACGAAATGCAAAAAAAAAGGATACATCAGATTTGAAAATGCTGATAAAGAGCACAATCAATTTAGAATACAGAATACATTCTAATTTTCTATGGATAGAGTGAAAATCTTCATTATGAAAATGAATAATAATATATTAATATAGATATTAATATACAAAATAAAGACAAAAATATATACGAAGATATACGGCCCCCTCCTAAGCATCTCATTCCCTCTCCTACAAAAAGGCCTAAAAAACCTACTCCATTTGGGATTCCATCAATTGCCCATTGATCAAATGAATGACTTGTTTCAGCTAATCCTCGTATACCTTTAATCAAGATTATGTCATAATATATGTCTATATAAGCTCGATAATAAGACCAATTATATAGAATATTAATCGATTGGTCCATAATAATTTTCGTATGAGGATTTGTTTTAGGATATACATCCTGTGATAAGAAGTAAATAGGTCTGTATAGAATATAGGCCATTAATATACCGAGAAATGCTATACCAACTGAGGGGATTGCGTCTATGAAAAATTCGGCCCAATTCTCCGGATGTTTCTTGGTCATCGATGAAGTAAACCATTGAGATAATATGTCATAACTCATTCCGCTTCGAAAAAAAGGAACTCCTATCAATCCAACAAACAGAGTAAATATTCCCAATACAACTAAAGGAAATAACATTGCGTTGCCCGATTCTTTCGGATATGCAAAAGATCCCTTATGGAAGAAAGGATAAGTTACAACCAAACCTCTGTTCTTTTTGTACAATCCTTCCATCTTATTCGAAATTTGAAATGCTTCTTTGGAAAAGGGATTATTCCTTCCTATAATTTGATTTGACATAGAATCCGCTCTCGTTCTACTTAATATCCTGGATTCTTCCTCTCCCCACATAGAAGTCGAATATAATGTAATATGGTTGTTATAGGAATTAACTAAATTTACGCGGAAGTCTCCTTCAAAAGTAAGTAAATACATACGAAACATGTAAAAGGCAGTTAATCCTGCTGTGAACCAAGTTATCCCCCAAAAAATGGGGGAATATGACTTACTATCACTAAGAATTTGGTCTTTAGACCAAAAACAAGCAAAAGGTGGAATACCAGAAAGAGAAAGTGTCCCTAAAAGAAAAGTCATTCCTGTAATTGGCATATATTTCCTCAAACCACCCATAAGAGCCATATTCTGACTTTTACCGGGGCAATATCCAACAATCGGTTCCATGGAATGGATCACTGATCCAGATCCTAGGAACAATAATGCCTTTGAATAAGCATGTGTAATCAAATGGAACAGAGCGATTGGATAGGAATCTATCCCTAGAGCTAACATCATGTAACCTAATTGAGACATAGTAGAATAAGCCAAGCCTCTTTTAAGATCTTTTTGAGCCAGAGCCATAGTAGCTCCCAATAGAGCTGTTATTCCACCTATCCAAGAGATAAGATACATTATTAAAGGTAGAGCTTTAAAAAGAGGAAACAATCGAGCTACAAGAAAAATTCCTGCTGCTACCATAGTAGCGGCATGTATAAGAGCTGAAATAGGAGTGGGCCCTTCCATAGCATCAGGTAACCATACATGAAGTGGGAATTGTGCAGATTTGGCTACTGGACCTAAAAATAACATAAAAGCACACGAAGTAACAAAAAACGAACCAACCCCATCAACGGCAATCAATTCGTTTAATTTTTCAGACAAATATTGAAATTCAAAACTACCTGTTACCCAATAAAAACCTAGGATTCCTAATAAGAGTCCAAAATCCCCCGCACGGTTGGTTATAAATGCTTTTTGACAAGCATTAGCCGCACTGGGTCGCGTAAACCAGAAACCTATCAATAAATAGGAACACATTCCTACTAATTCCCAAAAAAGATATATTTGTAATAAATTAGGGCTAATAACTAGCCCTAGCATAGAAGCATTGAAAAAATTAAGATAAGCAAAAAACCTCACATATGTTTTATCATGAGACATATAATTATCACTGTAGATCATAACCATGGTTCCAACTGTTGTAACTAAAACTAACATAATGGAAGTAAGTGGATCAATCAAATAGCCCAACTCTAATGAAAATTGATTATTGATAACCCAGGACCAGAAATATCGATAGATGGGACCGCCGGTAATCTGTTGCAAGAACAAATTGAAAGAAAGAAACATAGCTACGCTTAACAGAAAAATGCTAATAAGAGCCCATGTACGGCGAACACTCTTAGTTGCTCCTGGAAAAAATAAGGACCCTAATCCGATTGGTACAGAAGCTGAAAACGGAAGGAAAGGCACGATCCGAGCATATTTATATAGAAATTCCATAGGAAGATGAAATAATTATTCAAAATATTTTTCTATTCTACATTCTTGGTTTCCAATTCACTAGATCCTGAAGAGAATAAAATAGAAACAACAGATCATGAATCAAGAAGAACGATAGAATATGAGATGGAATCCTATCGATTTCATATTTATTGTTACCTTTTTTCATCTTTTTTATGCAAATACCAGATTTGAACCGATCAATACTAATACTAATAAAATATTTGTCAGATGAGCAAGAAGGAACTCTAGTTCCTAGTTTTCAGTCTAGGTACTGAGCTATTACACACACACATTTTTCTTTTATGAAATTTTCTATTGTAGATGAATAGTAGTATTTAGAATGGAGCTTAATAGAGAATTAAACCAATTAGAATTCCTAAGATAAGAAATGATTGAATCTGTTAAAATGACATAGTAGCTTTCCATTCACTCAAAATTCATGAGTATATACGTATGTAAGAATTGAAAGTAGTATTAATTTGTATCGTGGATCTCCTATTACTAATGCAGGATATTTTCGCTTACAAAATGCAAGAGTTAGGAAACTAATATTAGATTTTTTATAACTAAAATTATTTTCAATATGAAATGATCATTTATAAGATGTGTTTTAGAAGAACAACAAGGCGCAAATACATTGAACAATCTAGAATATATTTTACTCATTTCGACACAATGGGTGGGAACGGATTCAGCAAAAGAAGGTGAGTCATTATTTATTTCAATTTGAAATAATTGGGGGAGTTGAATTAAAGTTTCTGTTCTTCAGATGTCCTTCACATCGAACTAAATAAATGAATTCAAACCATTATTCATTATGGCAGTTCCAAAGAAGCGTACTTCTAAATCGAAAAAAAAAAATCGTCACAATGTTTGGGAAAGAAAAGCATATCGGGCCGCAGTAAAAGCTCTTACTTCTATGAAGAGGGGCTATAGGCTTCAGCGTTGTTCATATGACGGCTCTGTATGGAGGAGCTTAACCCCTAAGGGTTTTTCTTCTTCTTTCATAGAACAGGAGGATAAGCCCTAATATCCCTTGAAGATCATCTTCCCTTTTGAAATATACATCCATAAATTAGAGGATGTATAATATCAGCAAATATAGTACACCCTCTAAAACCCTAGAGAAGAACAACGGGAATCTTTTTATCTCTTGGAGGTAGAAAGACTTGGAAGGATGGTCGGACAGAAGGGACACGGTTCTAAATTAGTTCCACTACAGCCGTTCTCTCTGACGAATTTTAAAGATGGGGAATTTATTAATCATTCCGTCATCCCTTTTTTTTCCTTTCCCAATGGAAAAGGAAAAAAAGTGGATCATTCTTTTTAATAATCATAATCCCGGATCAACTCCGGCATTAAATTAAATGTTGCTGGTAGCTTTATTCTATCAAAGTTGCATTTTCTTTATCTATGCCGAAGAGAAACTCGATCGAAACGTAGGTAATATATAGACCATGAAGAAAAAGAAATGGATCTCATTCTTTTTTCTTACTATAAATTAAATAAATCATATTGAACTTCGGAATATTTTTTTATGATCAAAAATTTGTCCGTTCGCCCTTCTTTGATTCCTAGAGAACAAAGAGGATCTGTTGAATCTCAAGTATGTTATTTAACCAATCGAATTAAAAGACTTACTGAGCATTTGGACCTGCACGGAAGAGACTACTCGTCCCAAAGAGGTTTATGGAAAATTGTGGGTAAACGTAAACGACTTCTAATTTATCTGTTCAAGAAAGATAAACTTCGTTACAAAAATTTAATCGGTCAATTAGATTTTCGTGGGCCGCGTTAATTTTGAACAAAATTTTCAGATCCAATTATGATTTATTAAATTCCGGATCCTAATGAGTCATTCTTTCTTTTGTTCTCATTGATTTCTAAAAAAATCGGGGAAGAGTTATGATTATGGTTGCTACGGAAAAGGACCCCATGATGGTAAGTATGGGTCCTCATCATCCATCAATGCATGGTGTTCTTCGACTTATTGTGACTCTAGATGGTGAAGATGTTATTGATTGTGAACCTATATTAGGTTATTTACATAGAGGGATGGAAAAAATTGCTGAGAACCGAACAATTGTTCAATATCTCCCCTATGTAACACGATGGGATTATTTAGCTACTATGTTCACAGAGGCAATAACGGTTAATGGGCCAGAAAAATTGGAAAATATTCAAGTACCTAAAAGGGCTAGCTATATCAGAGTTATTATGCTAGAGTTAAGTCGTATAGCTTCTCATTTATTATGGCTTGGACCTTTCATGGCTGATATTGGTGCGCAGACTCCTTTCTTTTATATTTTAAGAGAGAGGGAAATGATATATGATTTATTTGAAGCTGCCACGGGCATGCGAATGATGCATAATTATTTCCGTATTGGAGGAGTAGCTGTAGATTTACCCTATGGGTGGATAGATAAATGTTTAGATTTTTGCTATTATTTCTTGCCAAAAGTGAAAGAATATGAAAGGCTTATTACGCGCAATCCTATCTTTTTGAAACGAGTTGAGGGAGTAGGCACTATTAGTAGAGAAGAAGCAATAGATTGGAGTTTATCAGGACCCATGCTACGAGCTTCCGGAATCCAATGGGATCTTCGTAAAGTGGATCATTACGAATGTTACGATGAATTGGATTGGGAAATCCAATGGCAAAAAGAAGGAGATTCGTTAGCTCGTTATTTGCTTCGAATCGGAGAAATGAAAGAATCTATAAAAATAATTAGACAGGCCCTAGAAGTAATTCCGGGAGGTCCCTATGAGAATTTAGAGGTCCGACGTTTAAATAAGGGAAAAGATTCGGAATGGAACGATTTTGAATCTCGATTTATTAGTAAAAAACCTTCCCCTACTTTTGAATTATCAAAACAAGAACATTACGTGAGAGTAGAAGCTCCCAAAGGGGAATTAGGAATTTTTTTAATAGGAGATGATAATATTTTTCCCTGGAGATGGAAAATCCGACCACCTGGTTTTATTAATTTGCAAATTCCTCCTCAACTGGTTAAAAGGATGAAATTAGCCGATATCATGACGATTTTAGGTAGTATAGATATCATTATGGGAGAGGTTGATCGTTAAAATGGTGATTAATACAGGAGATCTCAAAGAACAAGCTATCAATTTATTTTCTCGATTGGGATTTCCAAAAGAAATCTCTAGTCTTATATGGATTCTAATTGACATAATTACCCTTCTATTGGGAATTACGATAGGATTATTAGTTATTGTATGGCTCGAAAGAAAAATATCCGCGGGAATACAACAACGTATTGGACCTCAATACGCCGGTCCTTTGGGAATTATTCAAGCTTTGACGGATGGAATCAAACTACTGCTAAAAGAGGATATTCTTCCATCTAGGGGGAATATTTGGTTATTTAGTATTGGACCAGCGGTAGCGGTCATACCTATTTTTTTAGGGTATTTAGTAATTCCTTTTGGTCGCCACATTGTTTTAATTGATCTTAGTATAGGCGTTTTTTTTTGGATTGCCATTTCAAGTATTACTCCCCTTGGACTTCTTATAGCAGGATATGGATCAAATAATAAATATTCTTTTTCAGGTGGTCTCCGAGCTGCTGCTCAAGCTATTAGTTACGAAATTCCTTTAGCTTTATGTGTGTTATCTATATCTCTACGTGCGATTCGTTGGAATATGAGATTTCTTTTCCCCTCTTTTTATTTATACTAAAATAGAAAATACTAAAAAGAGGGAAAAACAGAAGTGAATGGGATGAATATTGATCCTTCATTCCGATCAAAAAACTAGATAGTCATATGGGTGAGATCAAACAGTTTCAAAATCTTGCAGTAAGATGATTGAGTCCCATCCCCCATGTACAAGAGTGAGAGCATGCACAATAAGTGAAAACTGTGTACCCCAGTTCATATATTAGTCATTGGGGCCCAACAGCGGGGAGGCAAAGGAAAAAAGTATGAAGTTACTATCATATATACCAAAAATGAAGCAAAGGTAGATGGTGAGAAACACCAAGATATAAAAAGATTAGTGAAAAAAAAAAGGAAACTGATATCTAGACGAGAGATGTTTCCATAGAAATGGGATAACAATAAGGACTTGACATTGGTAGGGATGATTAAGTAGTACTTCCCCAGAACCCCGATCTAGAATATGTTTCTATCTACTTAAAAAAGAATGGCTATCCAGAACGAAGTAATCCTTTACACAGTTTTCTTTCTCCCACAAAAAAATAGTGAAGGTTGAGATGGGTTCAAAAGCTCCTATTATTTGTAGCAGACGGAATCTCATTGGTTCAATTTCTGATTTATGAATGAATATTCTGGTGTTTTTTTATTGTGTTTATTTCTTATGTTTATTTCTTAATGACCATTGAGAAGCCGTATGAAGTGAAAGTTTCACGTACGGTTTTGGAATAGAGATGAGAAACAGTGATGTTTCTGTCGACTATAATTATCCAACAGTTCAAGTACAATTGATATAGTTGAAGCACAGTGCAGATATGGTTTTTTCGGATGGAATTTGTGGCGCCAACCTATAGGGTTTCTAGCTTTTTTCATCTCATCTCTAGCAGAATGTGAGAGATTGCCGTTTGATTTACCAGAAGCGGAAGAAGAATTGGTAGCGGGTTATCAAACTGAATATTCGGGTATCAAATTTGGTTTATTTTACGTTGCTTCTTACCTAAATCTATTAGCTTCTTCATTCTTTGTAACAGTTCTTTATTTGGGCGGATGGAACTTATCAATCCCATTCATACCCATTCTGGAACATTTTGAATGGGATTCTATTTCTGGAATTAGCGGGGTGGTTAATATAACGATCGGGATCCTTATTATATTAGCTAAAGCTTATCTGTTCTTATTTATTTCTATCACGGCAAGATGGACCTTGCCTAGGATAAGAATGGACCAATTATTGGATCTTGGGTGGAAATTTCTTTTACCTATTGCTTTGGGTAATCTATTACTAACAGCTTCTTTCCAACTTATTTTATTGTAACTAACTCTCTTTTCTTCTTCGTGAAGAGGTTCTATATTCTCAATTCTGCAATATATCCAAATTTGATAGATCAAATCTATGAAGAGAAAGAAATTTCTATGAAATGATTATTTAAGGAGATTTGACACATGTTCTCCATGGTGACTGGGTTTATGAATTATAGTGAACAAGCAATACAGGCTGCGAGATACATTGGTCAAGGTTTTATGGTGACCTTATATCATATGAATCGTTTACCTATTACTATTCAATATCCCTATGAAAAATTGATCCCATCAGAACGATTTCGTGGACGGATCCACTTTGAATTTGATAAATGTATTGCTTGTGAAGTATGCGTCCGTGTATGCCCGATCAATCTACCTGTTGTGGATTGGAAAGTCGGAATAGATATTGGTAAAAAACGATTGGAAAATTATAGTATTGATTTTGGAATTTGTATCTTTTGTGGGAATTGTGTCGAATATTGTCCCACAAATTGTCTGGCGATGACTGAAGAATATGAACTTTCGACCTATGATCGTCATGAATTAAATTATGATCATATTGCTTTAGGACGTTTACCAATATCGGTTGTTGAAGATTTAACAATTCAAACAATTTCGAGCTCAACATATTAACTTATTATGTCTGAAGAAACTACGGACAAATTTTCTGATTCAATCACTTCTACGATTATTCAGATTGAGTTCCGATCAAAGAGTATCTGATAAATAAAATACTTAACAATCCTATGGACATTCCATTAATAATGTCACATGTATGATTGATCGGAATCTATTATTGACCTATAGATTAATGAATCAGTGCCCATATCAAATGAAATATTTCAAGTACCAGTATAGCATATAGGTAAATGAGGTAACTTTTTATTTAGTCAATGGGAGGAAATAATATATATTCAAACTTATTGTGCACATAATGAATCGACCTGAATCGATATATTATATTATTTTGGCTCCTCTAACGCTAAGTCTTATATTAGGAGGTATAGGAGTAGTATTACTTACTAATATAATTTATTCCGCTCTTTCATTGGGGCTAGTTCTTATTTGTATATCCCTTTTCTATATTATATTGAACGCGGATTTCGTAGCTGTTGCACAAATCCTGATCTACATAGGAGCTGTTAATATTTTGATTGTATTTGCCGTGATGTTGATGAATAATCCGAAATATCAAAATTATTCCCCTCCCTGGACCGTCGGAGATAGCATCACTTCAATAGTTTGTACGAGTCTTTTTTGTTCATTAATTACTATTATCTTGAACATATCATGGTTCGGAATATCTCTGACTCAAAAATCAGATCAAATGTTAGAACGAGATTTAACAAACAATATTCAACGTATTGGGGCTCATTTATCCACTGATTTTTTCCTTCCATTCGAACTTATTTCTATAATTCTTCTAGTTGCTCTTATAGGAGCTATTACTATAGCTCGACGAGAAGAAACAGTTTGAAAATGAAAGCTCTCATGCGTATTAGTAGCATAAATATGCTGTTTTATCTTCATAGATCGTGAAAGAATAATTTTTTTCTTTCGATAATGGAAAATTAGAAATTTATTAGAATTTTTGTTTGTATCTGAAGAGGTTAAGGTATGAGGAGTTCCTCTATTATGCTCGAACATGCACTTATTTTAGGTGCTTATTTATTCTCTATCGGTATTTATGGACTAGTAACAAGTCGAAACATGGTTAAAGCACTTATGTGTCTTGAGCTAATACTGAATGCGGTTAATTTAAATCTAGTAACATTCTCAGATTATTTTGATAGTAGGCAAGTAAAGGGAGATATCTTCTCGATTTTTGTTATAGCTATTGCTGCTGCTGAAGCAGCTATTGGATTAGCTATTGTTCTGGCAATATATCGTAACAGAAAATCAACTCGTATCGACCAATTTAATTTGTCAAAATGGTAATAGAGTCTATTAAGATCTCTATATAAGGTATTTATATACCTATTTCTATTCAAATAGATACTAGGCCTGTCTTTGTAAAAATAGATCTACATCTTTTCTCTTTATTTCTTTATTTTATAGAGATTTATTATAAGTATTACGATCAATTAAGAGCATAATTCATATTTAACTCATTATCCAAATGATCTGCCTAACACGATTAGACCAGATTCGGTAAAATCTGGAGAGGTAAAAGTGAGAAAAATCTGTCTCCTTTACAAAACAAAAAGATAGAATCTGAATCTATCCATTATATCACTGATAATACAATTATTGATTTGCTTGATATTCATAATATATCGTCATCGGCCATATATTAAGAAATCTTATTTAATTAAAAACTTTTTATATAATAACTAATGGAGTTCTTAGATCCAATGGCACATTCAGTAAAAATTTATGATACATGTATTGGTTGTACCCAGTGTGTACGAGCATGTCCCACAGATGTATTAGAAATGATACCTTGGGAAGGATGTAAAGCTAAGCAAATTGCTTCTGCTCCAAGAACAGAAGACTGCGTAGGTTGTAAGAGGTGTGAATCGGCTTGTCCAACGGATTTCTTAAGTGTACGTGTTTATTTATGGCATGAAACAACTCGCAGTATGGGTCTAGCTTACTGATTCATAAAAAAATAAAAATAGTTAGATTCATCCCATACATATTTATCATTCTCCTTTTCCTCTTTCACTGATCAAAACCCATGCTTTTCATTTTGGGTCGAGTATGGGTTTTGATATCGAAAGTCTCTTTTCTCTTCATTATGAGTAATTTACCTTGGTTAACAATAATTGTTATTTTGCCCATATCTGCGGGGTTATTAATCCCATTATTTCCCCATAAAGGAAATAAAATGATTCGATGGTATACTCTAGGTATTTGCTTATTAGATCTCCTTTTAGTTACCTATATATTCCGTTATCATTATCATTTTGAAAATCCATTAATCCAATTGGAAGAGGATTATAACTGGATAAATCTCATCCAGTTTCATTGGAAACTGGGAATTGATGGATTTTCCATTGGACTTATTTTATTAACGGGATTTGTAACTACTTTAGCTACTTTAGCTGCTTGGCCAGTTACTCGAAATCCACGATTATTGCATTTCTTGATGTTGGCAATGTACAGTGGCCAATTGGGATTATTTGCTTCTCGAGATATTCTACTTTTCTTTCTCATGTGGGAGTTGGAACTAATTCCTGTTTACCTACTTTTATTCATGTGGGGGGGAAAAAGACGTCTATATTCGGCCACAAAATTTCTTTTGTATACTGCGGGTGGTTCCATTTTTATCTTAATGGGAGCTTTAAGTATGGGTCTCTATGGATCTCACGGACCAACATTTGATTTTGAATTTTTATCTAATAAAGATTATCCCATCACACTGGAAATACTATTCTATTTAGGGTTTTTGATCGCTTATGCAATAAAATTGCCAATCTTCCCTTTACATACCTGGTTACCAGATACTCATGGGGAAGCACATTATAGCACATGTATGCTTTTGGCCGGAGTTCTATTGAAAATGGGAGGATATGGGTTGATCCGGATCAATATGGAATTGCTACCTCATGCTCATTCTTTGTTTTCACCGTGGTTGATAATAATAGGAGCAGTGCAAATTATATATGCAGCTCTAACTTCTATGGGTCAACGCAATTTGAAAAGAAGGATAGCCTATTCATCAATATCTCATATGGGTTTTGTAATTATAGGAATTGGTTCCATGGCATATACAGGTCTCAATGGAGCCATTTTGCAAATGATTTCTCATGGATTAATTGGTGCTGCACTTTTTTTCTTGGTAGGAACAACTTATGATAGGATACGTACTCTTTTCCTTGATGAAATGGGAGGAATCGCTATTTCAATACCTAAAATCTTTACTATGTTCAGTAGCTTTTCAATGGCTTCTCTTGCATTGCCAGGAATGAGTGGTTTTGTAGCAGAATTTATGATATTTTTTGGAATAATTACTAGTCATAAGTATTCTTCGACCTTTCGGATTATTATTACTGCAATAGCGGCAATTGGAATGATATTAACTCCCATTTATTTGTTATCTATGTTACGTCGAATGTTCTATGGATATAAGGTTTTGAATGTCCCGAATCCTTATTTTAAGGATTCGGGACCACGCGAACTTTTTATTTTGATCTGTCTCTTTCTACCAATCATAGGTATTGGTCTTTACCCCGATCTAGTTCTATTTTTATATAATGCTAAGGTAGAAGCTATTTTATCTCAATATTTCTATTCATCGTAAAGTTCATCGTAAAGAGAAATTTGAAACTATCTAATAGGCCTAGTTTTGCCCCGAGATATCAATATTATTAGAATGAAATATATAAAATTGCTCTCTAGTTCGAGTTATTTCAATTATTATTTTTTTTTTTTAAACTTGGACGAACTCCCTATTGACTCAATAACATTGAATCACTGATTATTCTTATAAACCTTATAGATATTAGAATAAGGTTTAGTACTCCTTTTTAATTTAAAAACTTATCTATGATGAAATAGTATATAAGTAAGTATACATGCCAGGAACCAGATTTGAACTGGTGACACAAGGATTTTCAGTCCTCTGCTCTACCAACTGAGCTATCCCGGCTGTTCCCCTGTGCATCATACTAGCATAGTAACCAAACTCCTGTCAACTAAAAACAAAAAGGTAAAAGACAGCATTTGAAAGAGTAGAAGCAACGATGCAAATAAAAACATATATTATATGTTATATACACAAAGATGTATATATACAGTACAGAAGCAGACACAAATTGATCATACAATTCAGACTTCTTATTAAACAAGCCTAATGAATAAAAAAACCTCTTTGATAAATTAGCCTGGGGATAGAGGGACTCGAACCCTCACGATCTATAAAACCAACGGATTTTCTTCCTACTCCAATTTTCATTGTTGTTGACATCGACATGTAGAATTGGACTCTATCTTTATCCTCGTCCAATTATTACTTCCATTTTTGGAAGTAAACGCAACTCTCTTTCTATTCTAGAGAAGCTCTTAATTGGAAAGCTTAGTGAACCCTTCAATTTCAATTTGAAGCTAGGCATATTCTTTTCAAAATACAACCTAGAACAATTCAAGCTCTAATCGTTAACGTTTTTTCAAGCGTTAAAAAATAGACAAAAGACATTATGTAAATAATGTATTGTATCCAATTCAAATTATGTTGAATTCGTTAGAATAGCTTCCGTTGAGTCTCTGCACCTATCCCTTTCTCGGAAAGGATACTATTGTCTCTAGAAATCGGATTTGGTTCAGGATTGCCCATTCAAAATATCCCAGGGTTCCCTGGATTTGGATGCTATCACTTGGTAAGTTTCCATACCAAGGCTCAAAAATTTTAAGTCCGTAGCGTCTACCGATTCCGCCATATCCCCTTCTTGTATAACGAAATCTACAAATAATAATTGCATCCCATCAATTATTGAATTTGTATTAGCAAATTATATTCTTTCTGGATTTTTTATGCAATGTTCTTATCTGTATTCTCATCCTACACCACAAAAATATCCCTTTCTAATAGATCTTATTCAAATCATATTTCCGTTCTATAAGTATAGTCTATGAAAAGAAATCAAAAAGAATTTTTTTTCATACAATAATACTGTTACGCCTGGGACGGAAGGATTCGAACCTTCGCAATAACAGGACCAAAACCTGCTGCCTTACCGCTTGGCCACGCCCCATTGTGTTGTTTTATTTTCATTTTGATTTTAATCAATTAATAGAAATTGAAGCAATGTTTCATTGTAATTCATTACAGATTCATTCTTCTCTGGTGCTATGCAATTCTGCATAGAAAAACCGGAGGGGCATAGATTCTTAAGTTAATCAGATATATATTAGCTATAGGGGAACGTAAAAAGAAACAAGAATATACACTCATTGGTTATTCTTTATCAGAATGGTTAAAATATTATATGAAGAAATTATCCCTTCCAACTCGAAGACTAAAGGTCTAATCTTGCCGAAGAAATTCGATTGATTGGCCAAATTGGGTCTTTACATCATTTTTATTCATCGGAGAATCAAAATGCCAGTTATCTTCAACCTCCATATTTGTCTAGACGATGCCACTTTTCATTTGAATAATCTTTTTTTTGCCAAATTACCCGAAGCTTATGCGATTTTCGATCCAATTGTTAATGTAATGCCAATTATCCCTCTGTTCTTTTTTCTATTAGCCTTTGCTTGGCAAGCTGCCGTAAGTTTTCGATAACGAAAATTTGAAAAAAAGTTTTGATTCATTTTTCTTTTTGTATTCACTTGATACAAAAAGAAATTCGTTTATTATATCAATAGTTACATTATAACTATTGATATTGGATCACTTTCATAGAAGATGTTTTTTTTTTTTTATTAGTAGCTTTGCTATTTATTTAAAGAACGAGTAAGGATGATAATTTGTCTATGCTATGTATGTATTCCAATTTTTCTTCTATTTTAGACAATTTATAGAACTTATTTCTACTTTTTGTTTGAAAAGATGGTAGATAAATTTGTTAATTGTGAAAATCTTCAACTTGTTTAGGATAGTTTAATTAATCCTGGAGTATTTATCCTGTTCAATCCCAAGCAAAGAGGAAAAGAGAAACAGAACAGATTCAATAATCTGTTTTTGTTTCTCTTTTCAAAATTTTTACCGAAATGATACTATTGATAATAATATTGCTTGGTCTTGAAGTGCCAATATATGATATAAAAATTGATGATCTATTCCGTTGTAATTCTAATAAGAACCCCGGAGATTACATAATGCTTACTCTTAAGCTGTTCGTTTACACAGTAGTTATATTTTTTGTTTCTCTCTTTATTTTTGGATTCCTATCAAACGATCCAGGACGGAATCCTGGGCGTAAAGAATAGTGATGAAAAAAGATTAGAAAGTAGTTTTTGAGGAGAGAAAGTAGGTTTTGAGGAGCCCTCTCAAGTGACTGAACGGAGAGAGAGGGATTCGAACCCTCGGTACAGATAGTCTGTACAACGGATTAGCAATCCACCGCTTTAGTCCGCTCAGCCATCTCTCCTAGATGGGAGATATAAAATGAATATAGCATTTCACTAAATAAAGACCAACATTTGTGAGAATCAAATTGTATTTCTTTATTCCGTTCCAAACTATTTTTCGCTTTCTCTAGCCCGGCCAGTATCTGGCCAGGCCATTCTCTTTCCTAGATAAGAATAAGAAAGAGACCAAATTATGAATACAGTGCTTTACCTAATCTGAAAGCTAAAATAATTGTTATAAAAGCAGTAAAAAGGGCTATCAAAATTTGACCCTCTGATATCATTTCTTTATTTCCTCTCCAATCACTTTATTATATAGATAAGCATCTCTATTTTTTTATTTTAATAATTTCAGCTGTTCAGGGCTATAATCTCGATGAGATGTTCTAGATTGAAACTGGATAGATCATATTGGATGGAAGGGTAAAAAAGAGATTTCAAAGACTAAGAGTGGATCAAAATTATGAAAATGATCATAATTTTATTGTGATAAAGAAAAACTATCACAAAATCACTTGAATCATTCTAAGGAATGTGTTAATAATAATAACAGCTCTATTACTATAAGATTACCCTAAGTAATAGGGTATATTGATTAAGAATTGTTGTTACAAAAGTAAAAACTATAAGGGGGAATTAAAACGAGCCATCTCCTATTGAATTGAATTTACGGGAATAGGGAAATATTCTTTTAGAAACTCGCATTAAACTCTTATTAGAATCTAATAATTACTTTTGTCCCTATTGGACAAAAGATTGATCTGTATGATATAATGAAATTGTGGCGGGTATAGTTTAGTGGTAAAAGTGTGATTCGTTCTATCATTATATTCGCAGAGTTGAGGGATATTTCAACTCTTGTCTATATTTTGAGAAAAAACTCTATTTCTATATAGGTTCCAAACCTCTCCTATGAATACCCCGGTTCAGGAAAGGAATTGTACACATTCTCGTAATTTGGATCTGGAATGATAAAAGGACCATATTTTTCATTTCATCCAAGATGGCGAAACAGAATGTAGAATGTTTTCAAAGATTAGACCGATCTATTTAATCGGATCAATCAAAGATCCATGGATATCAAAAGATTCTTTTTCATCGTAACTAAATGTTCAACTGCTAGAACAGCAAAAGTGGGAGTCAAATAGCTAGATAACAGTGACTTTGGTTTACTTGAGTCACCGTGATTTTGTTCAAGCTCGGTGGAATTTGATTTCCTCTAGGATCGCAATCAATAAAAATAGGGAACGAAGTAATTAGAAAGATTATTTATTGCAATATCAATATTAAGATTTTTCAATCTTATCTTTCTATAGGGATCATCTATCAAGTGAATAAGTATTTCTATATTTAAGGTTGTTCACCTGAAGTAAAGAGGAAAGAAAAAACTACAAATAAACTAACATAGATGTTATGGAGCAGAGCAAAAAGATATTTTTGCTCATAAAAAAAAAAATTCCATTTTTTTTATGAGCAAAGATTTTATGTGAATAATCGTTTTTCATTGAACTCCCTTTCTATTTCTCTGCCATGGAGGAGCCAAATGAAATGAAATTTTCATGTTCGGTTCTGAATTAGAGGCGTTAATCAACGTCGACTATAACCCCTAGCCTTCCAAGCTAACGATGCGGGTTCGATTCCCGCTACCCGCTCATTCATATTCCTTATTCAAAATATTTTTTTGATGTCAACTTCCTCATTCACATGAATTTTCTATGTCCATGTTACATATCTATTCTTTCTCTTTCTTTCCCGAATCTCGTCGTGGATGTAGAAAAAATCGGACAAGGAATAATGAAAATAAAGCGTCCATCGTCTAATGGATAGGACAGAGGTCTTCTAAACCTTAGGTATAGGTTCAAATCCTATTGGACGTAATAATCCATTGTGCTTGTAAATGTTGCAAAGTCATTATTTAGCTCTTGTATCCTGTTCCAAACAATCTATTAAATAGAGAAATTTCTTTATTTTTCGTTTATTTTTGTTCTTGAAAAAGAAAAAGTTTGGTATTTTCTTCAATAGCTTCTTTTAGAAGATCTTCTGCTTGTTCCGTGAATGTCCCAGTAGAACGTATAATTTCTCCAAACTGGGTTTTATTTTTTACTAAATAGTCGCGCAACTTAAGGATAAATTTCTTCACTTGTACAATCTCTAATACATCTAGATATCCATTCGTTCCAGTATAAATCATAGCTATTTGTTCTTCCACTGTCAAAGGATCTGATTGAGATTGTTTAAGCAACTCGCGTAATCGTTGACCTCTTGCCAATTGATCTTGCGTAGCTTTATCAAGATCAGAAGCGAATTGTGCAAAAGCTTCTAACTCTGCAAGTTGGGCTAACTCTAATTTTAATTTTCCAGCTACTTGTTTCATAGCTTTCATCTGAGCTGCGGATCCTACTCTAGATACGGAAAGACCAACATTAATGGCAGGTTGAATTCCTGCATTGAATAGATCAGCTGATAAGAAGATTTGTCCGTCGGTAATGGAAATTACGTTAGTGGGAATATAAGCTGAGACATCTCCAGCTTGAGTCTCAACTATTGGTAAAGCAGTCAAACTCCCTCCACCTAACTGAGAATTTAATTTAGCTGCTCTTTCCAATAAACGAGAATGTAAATAGAAAACATCTCCTGGATAAGCTTCCCGGCCAGGGGGTCTTCTTAATAGAAGAGACATTTGGCGATAAGCTTGTGCTTGTTTCGAAAGATCATCATAAATGATTAATGTATGTTGTTCTTTATACATAAAGTATTCGGCTAAAGCTGCTCCTGTATAAGGAGCAAGATATTGTAATGTAGCAGGAGAATCCGCAGTTTCCGCTACCACAATGGTATACTCCATTGCGCCGCGTTCTTGGAACGTATTAACTACCTGAGCTACGGAAGAAGCTTTTTGACCGATAGCGACATAAACACATATTACATTCTGATTTTTTTGATTTATAATCGTATCTGTAGCTACTGCTGTCTTACCGGTCTGTCTGTCCCCAATAATCAATTCTCGCTGACCGCGTCCTATAGGGATCATAGAATCAATAGCAATAAGGCCTGTTTGAAGAGGTTCATATACAGAACGTCTTGAAATAATACCTGGGGCGGGAGATTCGATCAATCGAGATTCGGAAGATGAAATCTTACCCTTACCATCAATAGGTCGAGCGAGTGCATTTACAACTCGACCCAAAAAAGCATCACTTACTGGTATCTGAGCAATTTTTCCTGTTGCTCTTACGGAACTGCCCTCTTGTATCATCAAACCATCACCCATTAATACAGCTCCAACATTATCTGATTCTAGATTTAGGGCAATACCTACTGTACCGTCTACAAATTCTACTAATTCCCCTGCCATTACTTTATCAAGACCATGAATACGAGCAATGCCATCTCCTACTTGAAGTACAGTGCCAATATTAACAACTTTGACCTCGTTATTATATTGTTCAATCTGTTTACGTATCATACTACTGATTTCATCGGGTCGCATAGTTACTAGTTAATTCTCTTTTGAAAAATAAGACCTACTATATATAGAATATAAAATATATATATATATATATAATTGTTAATCAGTTATGTTTTTTAGCAGGTTTATATTATGCTCGATCGTACGTAAATGTAACTCGCTATTCAAACGATTATTCAGAATTCTTAGAGCTCTTTGTACAGCTTGGCGAAAAATTTGTTGTCGAATCTGTTCAATTACTCTTTGTTGTTCCAAGCGAACGGTCTCATTCTTTAAATTCTCTAATTGTTTCAAATTAATTAGAGCAACATGGATAAGATCCTCTTTTTCCTGTTCCATTTGAGAGTATCCATTTACGCGAATTTCGCGCGATCGCTTTTCTACTTCCCGTAAGCGACCCCGGGCTTGCTCAATCTGATTAGCAACTTCTTTACATAGTTCTTCAGAATTCTGAATAGTACTCAATATTTTCTGTTTACGGTTATCTAATAGATTACTTAATGAAAGTAGATTATCTATTCATAAGTTGAACGAATTTCTAATCTCTTCCCAAACCGAACACGAACCTTTCGATTCATTCGGCTCTCCCGCTCGGCTTTTTTTATGTTTTACAACATTATAAATCCTTTTTTTTACCGAGCCTACCCTTTTCGTTCATATTCCATATTATGTAAAAATAAGATCAATCTATTAAAGACCGAAATCTACGAAGGGCTCTTTTGCCAAAAGGGATTTTGGATTATCAACAAAGTTGTTGTTCTTTTTTATTTCTTTTTTTTCTTTTCATTCGTATTTCCTCTTTACTTTTTCTTGAATAAATTCTCTTTTGTGTAGGTCGTCGGTTCCGCATTTAAACCAAAAAAATTGGGAGATTAAGACTATTTTTCAGTAGATAGATTGAATAATTCCATTGATATGAATGTTATATATCGGATCAATCTCCAACTATGCCTTTGAACCCATCTCATATTAGCACAGCGGTGGAAAGAGTACCCAGTTGTGCTTCGACTTCAAGCAGTTTAGCTTTAACCATTCTAAAGATTTTCTCTTGTTGGTTGGGATTGGTCGAAAAATTTCCCAATCAATTACGAAATGCTATAGTTCTTCCATATTTCTTTTTTCCCTTTTAGAAGTAATTCGTTGAGATCATGCACTTTTCTATCTACAAAGTGCAGTTGGTTGGACCAGCTAGATTATTCAAATATACAACTCGCACACACTCCCTTTCCGAAATAGATCAGTACACCAAGCACCACACTGAGATTTATTATATTTGTTTCTAAAATATTGGTATTTACCCCGAAACCCTCAGCGGAGGGTAAATAAATTAGAGAAATGAAAGAATCAGTTACATTTTTCATACGCTCTCCCCTCATAGATAAGGATATTTTTACAAAGTTTTTTCTCTGACTCGATTCTACTATTATTCGAGTTCCGGATAAGCAGATTTCAAGTACTTACTTCAAATACCAGGTCCCGTATAACGCTGAATAAGGATACAATTATGAAAAAAAAAACTTTGCTCGATTTATCTACTTCATTTTTCTGACCGAAACAAGTGAAGTATAAGTTTATTATTTTTGGTCAGCCCCTCCCTTTATTGGATGAACAATAAAATTTCTAGAGGGGGGGTACTTAAAATCACGAAGGATACGTATTTTGGTCTCCGGGATCAAACAAATGGATTAGCAAATAAAAGTGCTAGAGCTACAACTAATCCATAAATAGTTAAAGCTTCCATAAAAGCTAAACTTAGCAGTAAGGTACCTCGTATTTTACCCTCCGCCTCTGGTTGTCTCGCAATACCTTCAACAGCTTGTCCCGCAGCAGTGCCTTGACCAATGCCAGGTCCAATAGAAGCAAGGCCTACGGATAATCCAGCAGCAATAACAGAAGCAGCAGAAATCAAAGGATTCATGGTAATCTCCTCTTAGGTTGATAAATGGTGGATAATACGATAGTTTTCTCTATTGATTTGATTGTTCACGTTCAACTAGAGAACAATTTGTTTGAAACAACTAAACTCCAATGAAATGGTAATAAAAATTATGATATTACCAAATAGGTAAATTCTCTACCCTGATATTATATATTTTTTCTCTATGAAATAGAGGCAGATTTTTCTTCATTTAGTATACTATTTATATATATATATATATATGTATGACATAATACAAACTATGTACATAAAATGTATGTATCCCTTCGAGGTCGAAAAATTCATTGTTCCCCACCGGGGTACATAGTTTATTCAACTAACTCCCATTAGATTAGTAAACGTATTCATTTTATTATGTAGATCTGAATCTACAAATATGATCTATTCTATCTATCATCTATGTTATTTATCGATTTTATCGACGGGATTGGTGATCCTAAATCTTTATACTAAGATCTTAGAGATTAAGTATTTCCATTTATGATTATTACAAGAGAGAATAAAAATGGAAAGAACATTTCACGTCTCATACATATCTAAATTATGTATGAATTGAAAAGTGAGAAAAGACTGAGTCAAATTAATTGAATTAGAATTAATGATGACCCTCCATGGATTCGCCTATATAAGCTGCGGCTAGAGTTGCAAAGATTAGAGCTTGAATACCACTTGTAAATAATCCTAGGAACATTACAGGTATAGGTACCACTAAAGGTACTAAGGAAACAAGAACGGCAACTACCAATTCATCAGCTAATATATTTCCAAAAAGTCGAAAACTAAGTGATAGAGGTTTTGTAAAATCTTCTAATATGTTAATTGGTAAAAGTATTGGGGTTGGTTGAATATATTTACCAAAATAGCCTAAACCCTTCTTTGTAAGACCTGCATAAAAATATGCTACTGATGTGAGCAAAGCTAGAGCTACTGTAGTATTAATATCATTTGTAGGTGCGGCTAATTCCCCATGGGGTAATTGAATAATTCCCCAAGGAAAAAGAGCACCTGTCCAGTTAGAAACAAAGATAAATAGAAACATAGTCCCTATAAAGGGAACCCAGGGACCATATTCTTCTTCGCCAATCTGAGTTTTAGCCAAGTCTTGAACAAATTCGAGAACATATTCCACAAAATTTTGTGCTCCGGTCGGAATTATTTGTGGGTCTCGAACAGCTAGAGTAGCTGAACCTAATAAGACAGCAATTACAATCCAGGAAGTTATAAGTACCTGTGCATGAACTTGAAACCCCCCTATTTGCCAATAAAAATGCTGACCTACTTCCACACCGGATATTTCGTAAAAATAATTTAGCGTGTTAATAGGAAATTGTACAATATCCATATTACCCTTTATAATATAAAGATGAACTTCAAAAAGAAATGATTTTGGTTCAATGACCAATTCCTCAATTATTTCACTATGATCAGTCAGACTATGAAATAAAATAATGGAATGATTATTTGATTGATTAAGAAGATTTCTTTATTTCTATCAAAATATTTTATCTTAATCTATTGTATAAGATTTTTGAATAGTAGCCAACTTAGTTCTAGCTTCTCTCTCTTTTTTTTTTTTTTTTTTTTTTATTCACTTTTTATAGAATTACGGTTCTCTACCCGCGCGAATTGCTAAAATTAATTTATTTAGGATCAGTCGGATTGGCCCTGTACCATCATCATTGGCTGGAATTGGGATATCCACGAGATCTGGATCACAATCTGTATCAACTAAGCAAATTGTTGGAATACCCAAAGTTATACATTCTCGAATAGCAGTATATTCTCCTTTTTGATCGAGAATTATTACAATATCGGGCAATTTTGCCATGTATCTAATACCACCTAGATCTTCCTGTAGTTTGTTCAATTCTCTGTTGAGTATTGCTGCTTCTTTCTTCGTAAATCGATAAAATCCTCCCATATTTTTTTTTTTCGTTAAATTTTTGAATTTTTCAAGTCTTGTTTCTGTAGTTAACCAATTAGTTAACATACCCGCGAGCCATTTTTTATTTACATAATGACATCGAGCTCCTAAAGCAGCTAATTTAGTAGCTTCAGCTGTTTGATATTTTGTACCAACTATCATAAATTGTTTTCCTCTCTTTGCTGCATCAAACACAAAATCACAGGCTTCTGATAAAAAACGAGCGGTGTAAATCAAATTTATAATATGACTACCTTTACGTTCTTGAAAAATGTAAGGTGCCATTTTAGGATTCCATTTTCTAGTCTCATGACCAAAATGAACTCCTATTTTTACCATCTCTTCCAAATTGATGTTCCAATTTTTTTTCGTCATTTTTTTTTTTTTTTTACTACGAATTTTTGACTATGAACTGTAATATCTACATTCCAATGGAATGACTTAAATTGAAAAGATTGCTTGCCGTAGCGTACTTGGTACAAAATATTCATTTTTTTTCTTTTTTTATAAAAAATTACTTTTTTCTTTTTACTCCTCGTTTTTCTTTTTTCTTTTTACTCCTCGTTTTTCTTTTTTCTTTTTACTCCTCGTTTTTCTTTTTTCTTTTTACTCCTCGTTTTTCTTTTTTCTTTTTACTCCTCGTTTTTCTTTTTTCTTTTTTCATTTTTTTTAAAATTTGTTTTTTAACAAATAAAACAGAGATTTTTTTATATACATGATCAAAGAAAAAATCTATCATATTGATAAATAGATTTTTGTTCCTCGTTCTCGGATCCATTTTGTTCCGTTTTCCAAAACGGTTGAATCCAGTACCGACAGGTATCATTTCCCCGAGAATAACATTTTCCTTCAAGCCCTTCAACCAATCAATACGACCTTGAAGAGCAGATTTAGCTAGGACCCGAACAGCTTCCTGAAAACTCGCTTCTGACAGAAAACTTTGAGTATTCAGAGATGCATTTGTCATTCCCAATAAAATGGTTCGATAGTTTATCGTTTTTTCTAGAGCACGATCCATTCTTTGTACTCGTGATAATCCAACGAGTTCTCCGGGCAAAAAAATATTACCTAGTCCATTTTCCAAATTTTTATTTTCCGACCTGTCCACATCTACAACTAAAACTTTCGATGTAATTTGGCGCACAATAATTTCTATATGTTTATCAGAAATTTGTACCCCCTGGGATCGATAAATCCTTTGAATTTCATTGACCAAGTGATTCTGACTATGCTCCATAGTTATCCTAACACTGATGAATGATCCCCAAAAGTTTCCAAAAAATATTGCCAGATGTCTTTTCAATTTTTGAAAATTTCTTTTTCGATTTTTCGATATTGAAGTATTCGAGCGGGCTTCTGACAATTGTTCAACTTTAGGAAGACCTTGAATTATATCATCGGATTTCAATCTTTCGTATAACAGAGTTATCAATGTATCTCCTTTGTAAAGAATTTTTCCGTAATGACTATTAAGAGTTGCTCCTCGAGTACCCAAATAGGGTTTAGCTAATCTAATGACTAAAGATTTCTCATGAACAACTACAATTTGACCAGATCCTTGGAATTGTTTATCTTTGGATATCCATATACTTTCACAAAGAAATTGTCCAAGGCTAAATGTCTTTTCAAAAAAATTGGATAGGGGGAAGTACAAATGAAAATTGAAGAAATTGGAAATAATATTCCTGCATGAATCAAATTTATAAATTCCCCTCTTTTCGTCCAAAAAATAGCATTTAGTTACTTGGAAAGTATTCGAGTCATTGTTAGAAATTGAACGTTTATTTAGTAGCACTTTTTTATAAGTTTTTTTATAAGTTATGAAATGAGAGTATGAGAAACGGTTGGCAATACTATGTAAATGACCCAGGAGACCCGACAATTCTATTATTTTTCTTTTTCTATTATTTTTCTTTTTTCTTTTTCTATTTGGATCCGACTTTTTGACTGTATTCAGACATTTTCTATCATTAAATAGAACGATTTGCAAAAAATCAGAAAGAGAAAGAATCATAAAAGATTCATCTTTTTTATTCTCATTAGGTAATAAACGAATAGTAAATAATTGACTTTTATCATTGTATGATTCGTGTTTAACTTGATCTACTGAATAATTAAAAAGTGATTTATGTTTGTCAAAAAGAAGTTCTGGAATATCTACTTGATCTTGATCTTTATAAAATGAATAAAAAGGTACTACAACGGATTCATATATACCTCCCGATAATACCCATAAATGGGTTGTCTTTGACATAGAATTATCCATAGGGATAGAGATACTCCGGTGCATTTCTCCTGTGAGGCCAGAATATATATGTTTCCTAACTTTTTCTTTGAAGGGAGCTCTTTTAGCACGAACCTCGGCAATAACTTGTTCCGATTCCACGAGTTGATTATTCTGAATGAAAAGCAAACTTTCTGCTGGAATGGTTAAGTTTTGTACTTTATATGGATTCTCGATAGTAACGTCTAAACTATTATGACATATATAAGCAGGATGCCCATGACGGGTACGTGTAGGATGAACCAAATTTTCATTGAATTCCATTTTTCCGGTGAACGGGGCTCGTAGATGTTCTGCAATATCACCTGTAAATACCCCACCAGTATGAAAAGTCCTTAATGTTAGTTGAGTTCCTGGTTCTCCAATTGATTGGCCGGCAATAATGCCGACTGCTTCTCCTAATTCGATTAAGTTACTATGAGTAGTATTCCGACCATAACATAATTGACAAATCCAAGATATACTTTTGCAAGTAAAAGGGGTTCGTATATATATTGGTTGTATTTGAAAATAATATAATTGATTTACAAGTTTAATCCCAATATCTTGATTGCGCGTGGCAATACATCTCCCGTTTATAGATACATCGTCTGCTAATACACGACCAATTAGTGTTTGTAAAACAAATTTATTTTGGATTGTTTCTCGATCTTGAATGAGATTTACAAAAAGACCTTGGATAGTACCACAATCTACTTTACGTACAACGAGGTGTTGTACTACTTCAACAAGTCTACGTGTGAGGTATCCAGCATCTGCTGTTCGTATAGAAGTATCCACAACTCCTTTACGAGCACCATAACATGAAATAATATATTCCGTTAAAGAAAGTCCTTCACGTAAATTCCCTTGAATAGGTAGATCAACAATTTGTCCTTGAGGATCCGACATTAATCCTCTCATACCTACTAATTGGTGAACCTGAGATATACTTCCTCTAGCTCCTGAAAAGGACATCATATGTACTGGATTAAGAGGATCAGTCATCCTAAAATTCGGATTCATTTCTCGTTTCAAATATTCACTGGTAGCATGCCATATCTCAATCAATTGACGTAATTTTTCCACTGCATGTACATTTCCATAATCATGATGTTTTTCCGAAGCAAAACCTTGTTGCTGCGCATCTTGAATAAGCCACGCTTTAGATGGTGTTGTTAAAAGATCATCAATTCCTAATGAAATAGCTGCATCAGTAGCTTGTTGGAAACCTGAAATCTTCAGTTGATCTAATATATGTGATGTATATGTCATTCCAAATTGATTTACGAATCTTCTAATAAGGTACTTCATAGCAAATTTATCCATCCCTTTATTAAAAAAGGGCACTTCAAAGGGAAAGGGCACTTTAACGAAACTAGGTTGTGCCATAAGACATAAGAAGAAAATATCCCCATTTTTTTGAGCAGGATTCAGCAATGGGTTTAAGCTGGAAGGCTCCCTTGATCTCTATCTCTGCATGAATGAAAGGATCATAAAACTCATAACATTAAATTCTGAAGAATGATATTTCTTGTCGGATATCATAAGTCCACAAGCCTTTTATGGCTTCTTCTATTTCTCGATTAAAACGAATACGACCAACAGTTGTTCGAATGTATTTATTAAGTATTTCTCCCACTCTACCTTTTCTTATTCGAATCTGTTCATAGATTTCGTAGAAGGTACCTAAAGATTCATATTGAACTTCGATAGGAACTTCTGGGTTTAGTGAATTAATAATAGATGTATCTATATCTCTCTCCCATCGGAGCCATAAAGGACTGTCTAAATCAATTTGTTTTTGTTGATAAGCTCTAAGTGCATCATCATAGCTATAAAACGAAGGCAAAACGATCTTCTTTTTTGAGTTATTTGGGTGATACCTATTTTCATAAATACCTTGGTATTTTTGAAGAGTTGATCTATAAAGTCCTAGAAGCATATCTTGAGTCGGTACACAAATAGGATCTCCTATAGCTGGAGAGATAAGATTGAGATTAGAGAAGATAAGTAAGCGAGCTTCTACTTGAGCTTCCATAGATAAAGGTACGTGTACAGCCATCTGATCTCCGTCAAAGTCCGCATTAAATCCTGCACAAACCAATGGGTGTAACCGAATGGCACGTTCTTCTATTAAAATAGGTATAAACGCTTGTATTCCTAATCTGTGTAAGGTGGGTGCTCGATTTAACAATATGGGATGTCTTTGCATAATCTGTTTAAGTACGTTCCATATAATAGCTCTCCTATCTTGAATTAGATATTTAGCAGCTCTTAGATTGGGAGCAATCTGTCGTTCAACCAGCTCACGAATTAAAAATGTTTGAAAAAGTTCTATTGCGATTTCTCGGGGCAATCCACATTGATACAATGAGAGAAGGGGACCTACCACAATAACAGAACGACCTGAATAATCGACCCGTTTTCCAAGTAAATTTTCACGAAATCTTCCTTCTTTACCTTGGATGAAATCTGAGAACGATTTATAAGGTCTATCGTGACTGTCTCTCACTGGTTGTGCGCCGGTACTGTTATCAAGAAGTGCATCTACGGCTTGTTGGACTAATCTCTTTTGATCAACGAATAAATCCGGCATTAGAAATGCACTAGTGTTTTCTATTAATTCTGAAAGAACATTATTTCGACGGATAACTGTTAGATAAAGTTCATTGAGATCCGAAGTAATAACTCCACCTTCATTAAATTGAAACATTGGCCTCAGGTCGGGAGGAAGAACTGGTAATAGGCATAGAACCATCCATTGTGGTTCTACATTTGCTCGAATAAAATATTGAGCAAATCTCATCCGTCTAACCAAAAGATCCTTTCTTCTTCGAAGTTTTTCAATTTTTTGCTCGTTAAATTGAGCATATATTTCTTTATTACTAAATTCATTCTGTGGCTCCACAAATAATACAGATAATACCTCATCTATTATCCTCCATTCTATATATGAACGATCTATAAGAATTTGCAGATCTAGATCAGCTAATTGTTCTCTGATAACTTTTCCTCCAGTGCCTATTTCTCGCTCTTGAAATAGCCCAAAATCCCAAGATAAATAATAAGAAATACTTTCTGGCCAGGATTCATCCTCATATTGAAAAAAACCCTGAAATCGCAATAAAGTTGGCTTGTTAGCTGTGGGCCTAGTAATACAAAAATTTGGATAGGTTATTCTAATCTTTTTTTCCCCCCCTCAGAATCGGACATGAAAGTTTCCTCTCATCCGGCTCAAGTAACTATACCGAAATAGAAAGTGATTATGTATGATTGTGCAAAAAAAATGCTTTTTTGCTCTGTCTGTCTAAAACTAAATAGTTACTCTTTGCTCAAGTTCCAAGTGAATTCAATTATTGGTTTACGATTCGTATATTACATAAATACGGAATTAGTGAGCAGTCTCCTCCCTTTTGAACGATACATTTCTTTGTGAAAGACCTTCAATTCATTTGAAATTCATAAGGGATTTACTTGTCTGTATCTCGTTATAATTGATCCTGTAGGTTTCTTTTTTACTTCGATGGTTACAATACTATTTGAAGCATATGTGCGATGAATAGACTCCTATAACCATATCTTCTTTTTGGTCTAGAATAAATACAAAATGAATAAAAGAAAATAAAAGAAAATAAAAGAAAATGAAAAGAAGTATTTTTACGAAGAATTAGCAATTTAATATACAAGATATCAACCCTAGATTCATTCCTCTTTATCAACATCTTTTTAAGATGCTTCTAATTCTGAGCTTCATGCTACTCTTCCCGAGGGACGTGTCAGAGCTAAGGGCATCCCAATTAGATTGAATAGGATGACAGTTCCTACGGATCTGTATAATCGGAGCTTGTGATCAAGTCACACATCGCAGTATACTGGGCCTTCTAATTCTTTACGAGATCTATCTAATAGATCCGCGATATAACTGGGGCGTCGCTTGAAATACCAAATATGAACAACTGGAGATGCCAGTTTAATGTATCCCATTCGATATCTTCGAATTCGAGGATCAACAACAAGTTCAACTCCACATTTAGTACAAAAATTGGAATTGTCGTTTTCTTTGTCGTTTTCCTTGTCGTTTTCCTTCTCATTTTCCGATTTTACACAAGCACAAACTCCCCTTTTCTTAGGTCCAAATATTCTTTCACAAAATAATCCATTTCTTTCTGGTTCATAAGTTTTATAATCTAAAGTATGTTCTGAAGTCACTTCTCCGACTCTTTCCCCATTAGGTAATATTCTTTCAGACCAAGCAAGAATCTGCTCGGGAGAAACTAATCCAATTCGAAGTTGTTGATGTTTATCCTGGTCACTCATAAATAATAAATTTTGATTCATTTTGATCAAACTTCCTTCTTATCTATCTGAAAGTCTATCTCAGATAGAATAGTATGATTCAATTCTAAAGCTAAAGATCGTAGTTCTCGACTGAGCAATAGGAAAGATTCTGTAGGAGTGCTAGGTTTAGGCATTGGTTCTCCATTGAGAATAGCATCAAATATTTTTTCACGAGCGTCAATATGATCAGATTTTAAAGTAAGCATCTCGTGTAAAATATAAGCAACACCAAAACCTTCTAGAGCCCAAACTTCCATTTCTCCTACTCGTTGCCCTCCTCGGTGGGATTTTCCTTTTAGAGGTTGTTGTGTAGTAAGTGTATAAGGTCCACTCGAACGTGCATGAATTTTGTCATCAACTTGATGGCACAATTTCGCCATATAAGCTATTCCTATTGTAACAGGTTGTTCAAAAACCTCTCCTGTTCTTCCATCGATTAATCTATGTTTTCCAGGATGATCAGGTTCAAATACCCATGGATTAGCTGTTTGTTCGCTAGCTTTATAAAGCTCAGAAAACACTAGTTTTCTAGAAGCTTCTCGCTCGTACCTTTCGTCAAAAGGTGCTAGTCTATAATGTTTGTTCATTAGTTTTCCTGCTAAACCAAGCAAACATTCAAAGATCTGTCCTACATTCATTCGTGAAGGTACTCCTAATGGACTTAATACCATATCAACTGGTGTTCCATTCTGTAAATAAGGCATATCTTGTCTGGGCAAAATTTTTGAAATAATACCTTTATTACCATGCCTTCCAGCTACTTTATCACCCACTTGTATTTTACGTTTTTGTGAAACATATACATGAACTCTTTCTACAATATCACCGAGATAATCTTCTTCCTCGATTTCGAAATATCTCACATCGATAACTCGACCTTTTACACCTTTAGGGACTCTAAAACAATTTTCTTTTCCAGTAGGTGCCTTAATATCAAATAAAGATTGTAATAATTTTCCTTCTGGAGTATTAAATAGTGAGTCTTCTTCCTCTTCCAGCATTAATTTACCTACTAATACATCACCTGTTTCTACCCAAGATCCTATCATTACAAGGCCGTTTTCGTCCAAATGACGGAGTAAGTAAGCATCTAAATGAGGTATTTCTCTAGTGATTACTTCAGGACCCTGGTTCGTAAAATAAACTCCAATTTCGTATCTTACGATCTGGAAAGAAGTAAAAATGTCTTCATATATAAGACGTTCACTAATAAGTATTGCATCTTCAAAATTGTATCCTTCCCATGGCATATAGGCGACTAAGATGTTTTTTCCCAAAGAAAGTTCTCCCCCCGCTGTAGCTGCACTGTCTGCTATAATTTGTCCCCTCTTTACATATTCCCCTTGGCGAACTCGGGGTTTTTGATGCATACAAGTATCACTATTAGAACGCTGATATAGAATCAATTCTGTTTCTATATTGTCTCGAACAACGGATGAAGTTATAGTTATATTTTCACCATCAATATACTTTATTTTTCCCCCTTGCTTGGCTATAGCTACACTTCCTGAATCTAGAGCTACTTGACCCTCCAATCCAGTTCCGACAATACACTTCTCAGGTTTAACAAGTGGAACTGCTTGACGCTGCATATTAGAACCCATTAAAGCACGATTCGCATCATTATGTTCGATAAAAGGAATAAGGCAAACTCCAACGGAAAAATATTGGGAAGGAAAAATACTTCTAAAATGAATTTGGTCCCATGCAAAAAATAAAAATTCTTGTTGAAATCGAGCTGGAGTAAATTGTTCCTCTGGAACCCCTTGATTTAATTCCAGAGAATTTCCTGTAGCTATCCGATAGTATTCATCTTCTCCCGGTAATAGATAAACCATATGTTCTTCCTTCCATCTTTCAGATAGCCTATGGAATGGACTTTGTAAAGAGCCGTAATGACCAAGCGTTGCATAAATAGCTAACGATCCAATAAGTCCAACATTTATTCCTTCGGACGTCGTAATCGGACAAATACGTCCATAATGACTAGGATGAATATCTCGCGTACGAAAAGTAGACGTTCGACTTGTCAATCCTCCAGGACCCAAAGAGCTCACTTTTCGAGTATGAACTATTTCTGCCAATGGATTAGTTTGATCCAAAAATTGTGATAAAGGGTGTAAACCAAAAAAATCTTGAAAAGTATCCGTTAATCCAATTAACCCTCCCAATTTATTAAAAGTTATTTTCTTTTTAGGATTGGTTGATGATAATATAGTTTTTTCAATTGCTTCTTTGAAATTATATAGAGCTAATCGTAATTGCTCTTGTAATAAATCTGCTACAGAACGAATATATCGATTTTGTAAATGATCTATATCATCGGGTATACCCATTCCAAATTGCACTTTGATAGGGTAATCCACAGCAGCCAATACATCGTGTGGTAATGAAAAAATTTCGTTCTCGGGTATATCAAGACTTAGTTTTTTATTCGAATTTCGTCGACCAATCTTTCCTAATACACACTTAGTTCGAAAAAATTTTGTTTGCACTTTTTCTTGCGCTTTTTCATATGGAGACTCGGAAAATTCATATAGAGACTCGGAAAATTCCAAATTTTCTTCATCGTCGTCACTTATGTCACTTATGTAGAGTTCATTATAAAGTGTCAAAATGGCATCTTCCTTCCCGCCATACCAATTGTAATATGTTTCGTACTCCTTTGTTCCATTGAAAAATGCTTTGAGATTCTTATAGTTGAAAATATCTTCGGAATTTAGACCCATGGCCAATAATAAAATGAAAACAGATATTTTTTTTTCTCTGTTTACACGAATCCATATCTTTTTTGTTTTTTTGTTGATCTCTAATCTTGATCTTCCTCCCCAATCTGAAATTATAGTGCCAATATAGATAATGTTTCCCGACGGTTTTCGTTCCCAAGTGTAATAAATACCGGGACTTCTTACTATTTGATTGACCACGACTCTGTAATTTCCATTTATTACAAAAGTTCCTTTAGAATTCATCAAAGGAATATCTCCCATATAGAAAAAAATTTGCTCTTTCTCCTGTATCTTTCCACGAGTTTTCTTAATCAATCTTGCTGGTACATATAATTTACAGTGATATGTAACAGACATATAGACAGCATCTCTCTCTTTAATGAAAGGTTCTATTAATTTATATTCATTTCCAAAAAGGCTAAATTCTATTTCTTTATTTGGGCTTTCAATTTTTGGAAACTTATTGAGTTCTTCCATTAAGCCTTGATCGATAAAACGACAAAATCCTTCAAGTTGTATTTTACCAAATTGGGGAATTGTAAATATTCCCTTATTTTCATCTAATCGCATTGGATGTTTCCTTTATAATTATTTGTATTATATATACAGTATATTGTATAGTACTATTTCGATATTTATTCCTCATTATTCTATATGAATAAATTTATATGAATAAATTCGACAAAAAGTTGTCATGTATATTTTGTTCACTATATCCAAAAAATAGAAGAAAAAGAAGAGGTCCTTCTCTATCTTTTTATTAAACCTTTCTTAAAGGTTAAAACAGGTCAGATTTTTTCATTATATGATGGGGATCTTTCTATTAGTTGTCTAGTTACTAGTTATTGACAAATGTTTATTTAGTGTACTATAATATCAATAGGGCTATGTTCATTGTCTAGTTATTGACAAACGTTTATTTCGTGTACTATAATTTTATTTCGTGTACTATAATAATAAAGGGGACTATAAATCCCTATGTTCATTTTCTAGTTACTAGTTATTGACAAACGTGTATTGAATTTACTATAATAATAAGGGGGACTATAAATCCCCCTCCTGTACTAGAGGGAGAAACTAATAGGGAATCAAAATCCCTAACCTATATTATATATAGGTTATAGATTCAATTTCAATAGGAAATTGAAAGTTCCTATTGGAAAAGGGGGTATAAATCCCCCTATTAGTCCTTGGGATTCTAAATCGGTTATATGACATATCGAAGTGAAGGATATGTAAAGTGAAATACCCATCATAACATATCCGATGGATAAAGAAAATCTCTTTCCCCAGATTTAGCCTAGTTCTAGATTAGATCTGGGGATGGCGGCATAGCCAAGTGGTAAGGCAGGGGACTGCAAATCCTCGAACCCCAGTTCAAATCCGGGTGTCGCCTTGGTAGCGTAAATAAAGTGAAAGGAATTTGCATTTGCACTCCATAACATAATTTTTGGAGACAACTTGCGTAGCTTCAGGGCCTATTGCTAATATATAAGATAAAATTTGATTTTATCGTTAATGTCTAATCCTATAGGTAGTTGAGAGTTTCTAGTTTTAAGAAACAATTTTTAGGAGTCTCTACTATCGACTCCTCCTTCCGGAATAGGAAGGAATAGAGAATTGCACTTTGCACTATCCTCATTAGTTCCATTATCATCAATAATCATATAATTATTTATTATAAATAGAGGGATTCGTATGGATATAGTCGGTATCGCTTGGGCTGCTCTAATGGTAGTTTTTACTTTTTCTCTTTCACTCGTAGTATGGGGTAGAAGTGGACTTTAATAGAATTAATAGTCCTGATATTTTGAATCATTCTGTTCAAAATAAAGAAAAGATTATTTTACGATTTTCCATTTTGTATTTTATACATGTACTAGTAAATAATGCTTTCTACCTTATTTTATATTATAAAAAATACTTTTGCAAGTATATTTTATTCAGTCAGAATAACACCTATGTTCTCTCTACATAAAGTTCCTTTTTACAGAGATATGTAAATAAAAACAGAGATATGTAAATAAAAATAAGTTTAGCTCTTTTTTTATCAGTACCTGATAAAAAAGTCCCCACGAGACAAATATCTACTTTTCAAAAATCTGTGTAGAAGAAGTAGTAGAAAAGAAAAAGGAAAGGAAGATTTTTTGTCTCCTTTTTCTTTTCTACTACTTCTTTTCAAAATAAATATCTATCCTTACCCCTATTACTTTTTTTTTACTGAAGATCTAGAATGAATCTAGATCATCAATAATCACTGTATTTTGCTTTCACTCACCGTTTTTACGTAAATGATGAGTAGAAAAGCAGTAGGAAATGAAATGAACAATGCAACAGCAATAAATGCGAGGGTATTTACTTCCATGATTGATTTTTCCTTCGTTTTACAATAACTCGAGATTTGATCTCATAGAGTATCTCTTTTTTTTTATGGATTGAATCCATGGAGTAATTCCATCAATAGGATCAATCTGAGTAGCGGAATCTAGCGGATTTTATTAATTCTTTAATAGAAATTAATTAGTATAACATACTATTATCTCTTGTTCATATCGGATTTAGTAATTGCGATCCCTAATGGATCGATCCCATCGTCTTATTAGTATAGTTACAAGGTTTGACTCAATTCAATTTTATCGCTAGTAAAAATAACATTAGACATGCAAATTTCTCAATCTAATATTTAGATGTTAATGACGATACGAATTTCCTTTGCCTATTCGAGGATAAAAAAAGTACCATAAAGATTACTCTGATGGATTATACTGATTGATTTTTTATTTCAATAAGACTAACTAATAGTTAACTAATAGGTAAAAACTTACCTTAATTAGAATAAATCCCCCTCGTATTACGGAGATATAATAATAGAGAAAAAAAAGAGATTTTCTTTTTCGAGTGAGAAAGATGTCGAAGCTTTCACCTGATTCTAAATCACAAATGACTGGGGGTAACTGGAGCTGAAAAAAAGGGGAGGGGATCGCCCAAAGAATTGCTCAATTTATTGGATCGGGACTGACGGGGCTCGAACCCGCAACTTCCGTCTTGACAGGGCGGTACTCTAACCAATTGAACTACAATCCCACTAGTTACAGTTAACTATTTTGTAAAAGTAAAACTTTTCTCTTTCAAATCTTCTGAAAGTATCTGTTCGTTCCGATTCTTTCTATCTATACTATATACTATAGGAGATTCAAAAACGAATCTCCCTTTTTTACCAATAATCATCGATTTATATTTATATCAATATAAATCGATGATTATTGGTATTGGGCCGAGCTGGATTTGAACCAGCGTAGACATATTGCCAACGAATTTACAGTCCGTCCCCATTAGCCACTCGGGCATCGACCCAGGGAAAAATGGAAAGTAATAATAATACCTAATTAGATATTATTATTACTTTCCTGGCATAGTACCCCTAGGGGAAATCGAATCCCCGTTGCCTCCTTGAAAGAGAGATGTCCTGGGCCACTAGACGATAGGGGCCTACTTATTGTCATTATATTCAAATTCCTAGGAATTTGTCAATAAAAATATTCTTTATTCATATTGAATTATTACCTATTCTTCTTGTATTGTAAGGATCGGCAATAAAATTATATGTATATATAATATATGGACTCATTATATTATTAATATCGGTAATGAAATGAACAAAAGTCCTTTTAACTCAGCGGTAGAGTAACGTCATGGTAAGGCGTAAGTCATCGGTTCAAGCCCGATAAAAGGTTCTTGCAATGATTCCTACAAAGCCCAGTAGTTATTTTGAACCTGCAATAAATAAAGAATAAAAATACCTGTCATGATGAGTTTTTTGTTATAACGGAATAGAACATGTAATATGATTGAGGACAACTCAACTAATAATAGAATTCTATTTACACTATTAGATATAGTTCTTGTTACTAATAAGACAAGGAATAGTATAAGATTAAGCATAATATACTTCACTTTCGTAATTCTTCATTGAAAAATAATAATTTCAATTACTAGAACTTACTTTTTTCTCTTAATTATTGATTTCGTATTAAAAATAAAGTAAATAAAAATGAGAAGTAAGTGAACCTAACCCATTGACTCATTAATATATCAGTTATTCTGATATTGAATCAGTGGATTTTGAAAGTGAACCTTTCAATTTCAATTATTTGAATAATTTCAAATATATTTGGTTGTTAATTTGATATTCTGTTAAATGATTTTTTCTTTCCGGGATTTTCCTTTTATCTTTAATATCTAATTCGATTATGATGTATCAAACATTCTTATACTTATATTAATATGCTAGACATTTATGCTAGACATTTGACTTTGGTCAATCTACCGGTAGAATCTACCGGTAGAAGATAGATTGGAATTCAGATATCAAAAAAGAAAAGGTAAATGAAAAACAAAGAAACTTCATTATTTATTATATAATATCCCTTTTTTTTTTACTTATGAATTGAATAAAGGGAAAGGAACAAATAGAGTTCTTTCCTCTAGCTCTATGAGCATCTCCTTCTTGTTCTTGTTGTTCCTATTTATTCGTAGAAATGATGTAAACATAGAGATTGATAAAATCTCTAGAAATACTACTATGAGTAAGGTTCAAGACGTAATAATATTGAATAGATATTGTGAATAGTCTCTAGTAAAGAGCAGGGAGGAAGAAAAGCTAACTTGCTTTTCCGGCAATTGTTCTGTTGATATTTATTCAGAAGATAATTTTTGGATAAGAAAAAAATGGAATAGAAACAACTTCGAGTTATCATACATTTACTTATATTAAATGAGTTCAATTTAACTGAATAAAATCTGTGCCAATAAGGAATCTTCGGAACCCAATTTGTTGAAAGGGATGATGGATGATTGTCCATAAATATACAAAACCTTTGATTTTATCAGATAGGGTGCTCGGAAAAGGTTGGAATACTTAAATAGGAGGATCACTATGACTATAGCCCTTGGAAAGTCTTCCAAAGAGGAACAAACTTTATTTGATATTATGGATGATTGGCTACGCAGAGACCGTTTTGTTTTTGTGGGTTGGTCCGGTCTATTGCTTTTTCCTTGTGCTTATTTTGCGCTAGGTGGATGGTTCACAGGTACAACTTTTGTGACTTCGTGGTATACTCATGGATTGGCCAGTTCCTATTTGGAAGGTTGTAATTTTTTAACTGCTGCAGTTTCTACGCCTGCTAATAGTTTAGCACATTCTTTGCTGCTATTATGGGGTCCTGAAGCACAAGGAGATTTTACTCGTTGGTGTCAATTAGGTGGTCTATGGACTTTCGTTGCTCTTCATGGTGCTTTTGGTCTAATAGGCTTCATGTTACGCCAATTTGAACTTGCTCGATCTGTACAATTACGACCTTATAATGCAATTGCGTTCTCTGCTCCGATTGCTGTTTTTGTTTCCGTATTCTTGATCTATCCATTAGGCCAGTCTGGTTGGTTTTTTGCGCCTAGTTTTGGCGTAGCAGCTATTTTTCGATTTATCCTCTTTTTTCAAGGTTTTCATAATTGGACCTTGAATCCATTTCATATGATGGGAGTTGCCGGAGTATTGGGTGCTGCTCTTCTATGTGCTATTCACGGTGCTACCGTGGAGAATACTTTATTTGAAGACGGTGATGGTGCAAATACATTCCGTGCTTTTAACCCAACTCAAGCCGAAGAGACTTATTCTATGGTCACTGCAAACCGTTTCTGGTCCCAAATTTTTGGGGTTGCTTTTTCCAATAAACGTTGGTTACATTTCTTCATGTTATTTGTGCCGGTGACCGGTTTATGGATGAGTGCCATTGGAGTAGTTGGCCTAGCTCTAAACTTACGTGCTTATGATTTTGTTTCCCAGGAGATTCGTGCAGCAGAAGATCCTGAATTTGAGACTTTTTATACAAAAAATATTCTTTTGAACGAAGGTATTCGTGCTTGGATGGCGGCTCAGGATCAGCCTCATGAAAACCTTATATTCCCTGAGGAGGTTCTACCCCGTGGAAACGCTCTTTAATGGAACTCTAACTTTAGCTGGTCGTGACCAAGAAACCACTGGTTTCGCTTGGTGGGCTGGTAATGCCCGACTTATTAATTTGTCAGGCAAATTACTTGGGGCTCATGTGGCTCATGCCGGATTAATTGTATTCTGGGCTGGGGCAATGAATCTATTTGAAGTGGCTCATTTTGTACCGGAAAAACCTATGTATGAACAAGGATTGATTCTACTTCCCCACCTAGCTACTCTAGGATGGGGAGTCGGGCCTGGTGGAGAAATTGTGGACACTTTTCCCTATTTTGTATCCGGGGTACTCCATTTAATTTCTTCTGCAGTTTTAGGCTTCGGTGGTATTTATCACGCACTAATCGGACCCGAAACTTTAGAAGAATCTTTTCCATTTTTTGGTTATGTATGGAAAGATAGGAACAAAATGACCACAATTTTAGGTATTCACCTAATCTTGCTAGGTGTTGGTGCTTTTCTCCTAGTGTTTAAGGCTTTGTATTTTGGTGGCATCTATGATACCTGGGCTCCCGGCGGTGGAGATGTAAGAAAAATTACGAATCTTACGCTTAACCCAAGTACTATATTTGGTTATTTACTCAAATCCCCTTTTGGAGGGGAGGGATGGATTGTTAGCGTGGACAATCTAGAAGATCTAATTGGAGGACATGTGTGGTTAGGTTCCATTTGTATCTTCGGTGGTATCTGGCACATCTTAACAAAACCTTTTGCATGGGCTCGTCGCGCGTTTGTATGGTCCGGAGAAGCTTACTTATCTTATAGTTTAGCGGCTCTCTCTGTCTTTGGTTTCATTGCTTGTTGTTTTGTTTGGTTTAACAATACAGCTTATCCCAGTGAATTCTATGGACCTACCGGCCCAGAGGCCTCTCAAGCACAAGCATTTACTTTTCTAGTTAGAGATCAACGTCTTGGAGCTAGTGTGGGGTCTGCCCAAGGGCCTACTGGTTTAGGTAAATATCTTATGCGTTCTCCTACTGGAGAAATTATTTTTGGAGGGGAAACGATGCGTTTTTGGGATCTTCGTGCTCCCTGGTTGGAACCTCTAAGGGGTCCTAATGGTTTGGACCTGAGTAAGTTGAAAAAAGACATACAACCCTGGCAAGAACGACGTTCAGCAGAATATATGACTCATGCTCCTTTAGGTTCTTTAAATTCTGTGGGTGGTGTAGCTACCGAGATTAATGCGGTCAATTATGTCTCACCTCGAAGTTGGTTAGCCACCTCTCATTTTGTTCTAGGATTTTTCTTTTTCGTAGGTCATTTGTGGCATGCAGGAAGAGCTCGTGCAGCTGCAGCAGGATTTGAGAAAGGAATTGATCGTGATTTTGAACCTGTTCTTTCCATGACCCCTCTTAATTAAACCAGAGATAAAACTAAACCAGAGATAAAACTAGATAAAATAATAATCTATCCAATTTCTTTTTATTCGAAGGCGGGATAGCGATATCCTTTCCCATTATTCTTCCAACTGAATCCTTGTTGCTCGGCTATGCTATCTATATATAGCCGAGCATTTTATTGGTACTGAACTAATGTTTTATTGTTCGACAAACAAAAGGAGAGAGAGGGATTCGAACCCTCGATAGTTTTTGAACTATGCCGGTTTTCAAGACCGGAGCCATCAACCACTCGGCCATCTCTCCCAAACTAGGATAACTCTATTTTATCCCCGACAGATAATATCTGACTGACTATATATATAGTATAGTCATATATATATATATGATATTCATATATCATGATGATATAACCTAGAAAGAATTTGATAATTTTGATGAATTTATGATCAAATCAAAATCCGTAGTGCATTTTATTCAAATTTGACCGGATAGGGATCGAATGGTATAGCCTTTTGAATCTGTTGGAAGCTTTTAAGATCACAACCATGACTATTGCGTTCCAATCGTCTGTGTTTGCATTAATTGCAATTTCAATTCTACTAGTGATTGGTGTACCTGTCGCACTTGCCTCTCCTAATGGTTGGCCAAGTAACAAAAATGTACTATTTTCGGGCGTATCATTATGGATTGGATCAGTCTTTTTAGTAGGTATTCTAAATTCTTTCATATCTTAAGATATGTTTTAATATCTTTTGGGTTTCAATTCTCCCCCCCCCTCTCTAGAGGGCATTATAAATTCACAAGGGAATTTCCGATAAATTCAAAAACCAGGTAATGAAAGTCCTCAAGGGAGGGGTTATTGTATTATTAATACAATCAAATGAATAATTGATTCATAAGTCTATTCATGGATACCTCCATAGAATGGGTAATATATGGGTATATATATACCCATATAAGGAGTCAAATGCGGGTATGGTTGAATGGTATAATTTCTCCTTGCCAAGGAGAAGATGCGGGTTCGATTCCCGCTACCCGCCCATCTGTAGGATGGAATATAACTATGGACTAGTGATTGGTTTAGTTCTATTTTTATCTTATTTAATACAGACAAGATAAATGAGATGAGTTGGATATAAAAACTTGCGCGGAGACGGGATTTGAACCCGTGACTTCAAGGTTATGAGCCTTGCGAGCTACCAGACTGCTCTACTCCGCTATCCTTTAATATTAGCTTTGTTACCTAGATTCTTTAGAAAATATTTATTAAAACGTTGATACGTATCAACCTTCTAATGATACGTTAAAGATTATCCTTTCGTTATGGTGGGTGTGAAATTCCATTTCATATTATAAGCAATCCTTAGTCTCTTCTATTATCTCACCCCCCTAGCCTCTTTTTAACGAGAAAAAAAGAGCGAACAGAAAACAGAAGAGGGTTTAGGGATAATCAGGTTTGAACTGATGGCTTTCACCACGTCAAGGTGACACTCTACCACTGAGTTATATCCCTTCATCTAGAAGGAAAATTGGAACTAAACTTTGTCATAATACCGAAAAATGGGTGCATCGAGCAATCCCTTGAGGATGCTATCCTCCCTCCCTATATAGGGAGGGACTTTCGTATCATAACGATAACTTTAAAGAATCCCTTTTTTTTACCCTACCAACTCGATTTGGTTACCCCAGCCAACAAACATGCGTGAGCCATTTCACGGATTATATATCCGGATAATTCAAAGTCTCTATAATTGGCTCTAGGTCTTCCAGTCTTCAAACAACGTCGACGAAGACGTGTAGGTGCACTATTACGCGGTGGAGATTGTAATTTTCTATAAATTTCCAATTTATCATCCAGTGATGAGACTTCGCTCATCTCTTTTTTCAAAGATTGGCGAAACAAATTATATTTCCTTTCCAATCTTTGTTTCTTTTTCTCTCTTTGAATGATACTTTTTCTTGCCATAATGATTCAGCCAGTTTATATTCATTATATTTATATTCATTATATTTATATTCATTAAAAAAAAATATAGATCAAATCTGAGATGGAGAAGTATTACGTGGATTATTATTTTTATGCATAGAGATTAGATTGAAAATGGAAATATTCTCCAAAATGAAAAAGAATTAACCGAATTTGCCTGATGTAGAGGCGATTAAGAAAGCTGCATAGGTGAATATATAGCCTACAGAAAAGTGAGCTAATCCAACTAATCGTGCTTGAACAATGGAAAGAGCTACCGGCTTATCCCTCCATCGAACTAAATTAGCCAAAGGTGTGCGTTCATGGGCCCATGCAAGAGTTTCAATCAGTTCTTGCCAATATCCACGCCAAGAAATAAGAAACATAAATCCAGTAGCCCAAACAAGATGCCCAAATAAGAACATCCACGCCCAGACAGATAAACTGTTCATACCAAAAGGATTGTATCCATTAATCAGTTGTGAAGAATTTAACCAAAGATAATCTCTTAACCATCCCATTAAATAAGTGGAAGACTCATTAAATTGAGCTACATTTCCCTGCCATAAGGTGATATGCTTCCAATGCCAATAGAAAGTAACCCATCCAATGGTATTCAACATCCAGAAAACTGCTAAATAAAAAGCATCCCACGCCGAAATATCGCAAGTGCCGCCCCGTCCCGGACCATCGCAAGGAAAACTATAACCAAAATCTTTCTTATCAGGCATTAGCTTAGAACCACGCGCATCTAAAGCACCTTTTACTAAAATCAATGTAGTTGTATGCAAACCTAGAGCAATAGCATGATGAACCAAAAAGTCTCCAGGACCAATTGTTAAGAACAGTGAATTTTTATTATCGTTAATAGCATTTAACCAACCGGGTAACCATATGCTTTTGCCAGCATTGAATGCTGGATCATTTGCTGAAGATAAGAGTACATCAAAACCATATAAGGTCTTACCATGAGCAGATTGTATCCATTGAGCAAATATAGGCTCAATCAAGATTTGTTTTTCTGGAGTACCAAAAGCAAGCATAACATCGTTATGAACATAAAGTCCCAAGGTATGAAAACCTAGGAATAAACTAGCCCAACTCAAATGAGATATTATGGCTTCCTTATGCTCCAACATTCTCGCCAATACATTATCCTTATTCTGTTCGGGATTATAATCTCTAATGAGAAATATAGCTCCATGAGCAAATGCCCCTGTCATAATAAATCCGGCAATGTATTGATGATGAGTATACAATGCAGCTTGGGTAGTAAAATCTTGTGCTATGAATGCATAGGCAGGTAAAGAATACATGTGTTGAGCTACCAAGGAAGTAACAACTCCCAAAGAAGCTAGAGCAAGACCTAATTGAAAGTGAAGAGAATTATTGATTGTGTTGTAAAGACCCTTATGCCCGCGTCCTAATAAGCCTCCCGGAGGAATATGTGCTTCTAAGATGTCTTTTATACTGTGTCCAATCCCAAAGTTGGTTCTATACATATGACCAGCAATGAAAAAGACAAATGCAATAGCTAAATGATGATGAGCTATATCAGTTAGCCACAAACTTTGAGTTTGTGGGTGGAATCCTCCGAGAAGAGTTAGAATAGCAGTTCCTGCTCCTTTGGAGGTACCAAATAAATGACTACTGGAATCAGGATTTTGAGCATAAAGATTCCACTGACCTGTAAAAAGTGGTTCCAAACCTTGGGGATATGGTAATACATTCAAGAAATTATCCCATCTTATGTGCTGTCCTCTTGATTCAGGAATAGCGACATGAACTAAATGCCCCGTCCAAGCCAAAGAACTGGCTCCGAAGAGCCCCGACAAATGATGATTGAGACGAGATTCGGCATTTTTAAACCATGAAACACTTGGTTTCCATTGAGGTTGTAGATGCAACCAACCCGCTATTAAAAAGATAGCAGAAAGAAATAGCAAGAAAAGAGCTCCAGTATAAAGATCTTCATTAGTGCGTAAGCCAATTGTATACCACCACTGATAAACACCGGAATAAGCAATATTGACCGGACCGGGGGCACCTCCTCGGGTAAAGGCTTCTACGGCCGGTTGACCAAAATGAGGATCCCAAATTGCATGAGCAATAGGTCTTACATGTAAGGGGTCGTGGACCCATGCTTCGAAATTGCCTTGCCAAGCTACGTGGAACAAATTACCAGAGGTCCACAGAAAGATTATAGCTAACTGACCAAAGTGAGAAGCAAAAATCTTTTGATAAAGGCGTTCTTCGGTAATATCATCATGACTCTCAAAGTCATGTGCAGTAGCAATACCAAACCAAATACGACGAGTAGTTGGGTCCTGGGCCAAGCCTTGGCTGAACTTTGGAAATCTTGATGCCATAATGCTTTTCAAATCCTCCTAGCCATTATCCTACTGCAATAATTCTTGCTAGGAAGAACGCCCATGTTGTAGCGATTCCACCCAGAAGGTAATGAGCTACTCCTACAGCACGTCCTTGGACAATACTCAAGGCTCTGGGCTGAATAGCAGGAGCAACTTTCAATTTATTATGGGCCCAAACAATAGATTCAATAAGTTCTTGCCAATATCCACGGCCACTAAATAGGAACATTAAACTAAAGGCCCAAACGAAATGAGCACCTAGGAATAAAAGACCATATGCAGATAATGCAGAACCGTAAGATTGGATTACTTGAGAAGCTTGTGCCCATAGAAAGTCACGGAGCCACCCGTTAATTGTAATGGAACTCTGTGCAAAGTTTCCTCCTGTAATATGAGTTACCACTCCCTGATCACTTATACTACCCCAAACATCGGACTGCATTTTCCAGCTAAAATGGAATATTACTACCGAAATTGCATTGTACATCCAGAATAACCCTAGGAAGACATGATCCCAGGCAGATACTTGACATGTTCCTCCTCTACCAGGCCCATCGCAAGGAAAACGAAAACCAAGATTCACTTTATCGGGTATTAAACGAGAACTGCGAGCAAATAAAACACCTTTAAGTAATATTAATACAGTCACATGGATAGTAAATGCATGAATATGGTGAACTAAAAAATCTGCAGTTCCTAATGGAATAGGTAACAAAGCCACTTTTGCACCTACTGCTACCAAATCACCACCTCCCCAGGTTAAGCTGGTGCTTGCTGTTGCATCAGGAGCTGTCAAACTAGGTGCTAAAGCATGAGTGTTTTGTATCCATTGAGCAAAGATAGGTTGTAATTGTATAGCAGTATCTGAAAACATATCTTTAGGACGTCCTAAAGCACTCATAGTATCATTATGAATATATAGACCAAAACTATGGAAACCTAAGAAAATACATGCCCAGTTGAGGTGTGATACAATTGCATCACGATGTCTCAGAACACGGTCTAAAAGATTGTTGTATTGAGTAGTGGGATCATAGTCTCTTACCATAAAAATAGCTGCATGTGCAGCAGCGCCAACTATGAGAAATCCACCAATCCACATATGGTGCGTGAACAGAGAGAGTTGGGTACCATAATCAGTAGCTAGATATGGATAGGGAGGCATAGAATACATATGGTGAGCTACGACAATAGTTAAAGACCCTAACATAGCTAAGTTAAGAGCTAATTGAGCATGCCATGAAGTAGTTAATATCTCGTAAAGACCTCTATGCCCTTCTCCTGTAAATGGACCTTTATGAGCTTCCAAAATTTCCTTGAGGTTATGACCAATACTCCAATTGGTCTTATACATATGACCAGCGATTAGAAAAAGAATTGCAATAGCCAAATGATGATGTGCAGTATCGGTCAGCCATAGACCCCCCGTTACTGGGTTGAGTCCTCCACGAAAAGTCAAAAATTCTGAATATTCCGACCAATTCAGGGTGAAAAATGGAGTCAATCCCTCAGCAAAACTGGGATAAAGTTGAGCTAAAAGCTCACGATTTAAAATAAATTCATGAGGAAGTGGTATCTCTTTAGGGTCCACTCCAGCATCTAGGAGTTGATTAATAGGTAAAGAAACGTGTATTTGATGTCCTGCCCAAGATAGAGACCCAAGTCCTAGTAACCCTGCTAAATGGTGGTTCAACATGGATTCTACATCTTGGAACCAAGCCAATTTTGGAGCAGCTTTGTGATAATGAAACCAACCAGCAAAAAGCATTAACGTTGCAAAGATCAATGCACCAATTGCGGTGCAGTAAAGTTGTAATTCACTAGTTATTCCGGATGCTCGCCAAATCTGGAAGAACCCAGAGGTGATTTGTATTCCTCGAAAACCTCCACCTACATCTCCATTCAAAATTTCTTGACCTACTATTGGCCAAACTACCTGAGCACTAGGTTTAATGTGAGTAGGATCGCCTAGCCATGCTTCATAATTGGAGAAACGAGCGCCGTGAAAGTACATCCCACTTAGCCAAATAAAGATGATAGCTAATTGACCAAAATGGGCACTAAATACTTTGCGGGAGATCTCTTCCAAATCATTGGTATGGCTATCAAAATCGTGAGCATCAGCATGTAGGTTCCAGATCCAGGTGGTAGTATTAGGTCCCTTAGCTAGTGTCTTTGAGAAATGACCGGGTTTAGCCCATTTTTCAAAAGAGGTTTTAATAGGATCCTTCTCCACTACGATCTTTACTTCTGGTTCCGGTGAACGAATGATCATTGAGTTCTCCTCTTTCCAGACGAGACATGAGAAAAAACCCGCCAAATTTTTTGAAAAAAAAAAATATTCTCAACTCGTTCCTCTCTTTATTTTCCAGTTTAGAACTGGAGTGACTATGATACGGAAGTCGCTTTGAGGCAGGTGTTCAAATTTATTATGACATATCTAATAGGTGCTCAATGGACCGTTACGATATGGGAAACGTCTTTCCCGCCCAGTGGTATTTCACTCAATATAAATATAATTATTATCTTCATATTCAGATTTATTTATCCATATCTCTAGACCCATATGTTCCAGATCACTTTTATTATTTATCATTAAATATTAATGAATCTTTAATAAATTATATCTCCGGGTGGAATTTACCCATATTGAGAATATTCTTTTCATTAACGATCCATAGAAAGTATTCTTTGCTCTATTTTCAATAGATTTGTCTATATTGACAATGCAATAAGAGAAGCTAATTCGCTCGAATAGTATGAAACATTGATTTATCCTTGATAAATTATCATAATCTTGACGATTTCCCAGTATGGTAATCGAAATATTTTCATTCTCCAAAACGTCCTGTAATCTTTAACCAATTTTGTGCTTCGATATAATTACTTGGAGCAAGCGCTATAGCTTGTTTCCAATACTCAGCAGCTTGATCAAACCAAGCTTCCGCAATTTCAGGATCTCCCTGTTGAATGGCCTGTTCTCCTCGGTCGGGATAGATCAACTTGTAAAAGTTTTCTTCCCTTAGAACCGTACTTGAGAGTTTCCTACCTCATACGGCTCAATTAACTATTCTTTAGCCCTTTACCCAAACTTCTAAAATAGGAGATAGTTCATTGAAAATACGTTCAGGTTAACCGAAAGAACAGAATGGGTCAATGACATGAGTTTCAAACTTCACTTTCAAAAAATGATCAGGTTTTCTCTTTTCTCCCACCCTAAAAAAGATGAAGTATAGAAATAAAGAGATCTACTTCAGATTATCCAGATAAAAATCTTTTTAAGAGGTAACTATCTATGTTCTGTATAGAAATTTTGAATAATACTTTCCTAGTAGGAGAGTACTTTACATCTTTAGGATCTGATGCTACACCGCTGCTCAATAGCCTAGTAAATTAACTATATTACATAAGTTGATTCCTTATTTTTGCCCATGAGCAGATTTGATCGTATCAGCCCGAACTTTCAATAATTGATCTTTATGGTGCTTTCCCCATCAATTGATTTTTTTTATCCATGGACTATCCAGGCTATATTTCCCCATTCATATTTGGGCTCCTATGAGAGATATTTATTCTTTTGACTACAGCTGATAAAAAACCGTTGTTTTTGACGGTGCATATGTAGAAAGCCTCTTTTTTTCTTTTCCGTAGTTCTAAACGAATTCATTCTATAGTACAGATAGCCGCACGTAATGACAGATCAAGGCCGTATTATTAAGAGCTTGTGGTAAAGATGGGTTTCGTTCTAATGCCTGGAAATAATATTCCAAAGCCTTAGTATGTTCTCCATTACTCGTGTGGATAAGACCTATATTATATAGTATATAACTTCGGTCATAGGGGTCAATTTCCGGTCGCATGGCTTCATAATAATTTTGTAAAGCTTCCGCGTATTCCCCTTCGGATTGAGCTGACATTCGTTACGGTCGTTCATTCAATTGAAATGATCTCCGCTTCAAAACCGTACATGAGAATTTCACCTCATACGGCTCCTCCTTTTTTTTACAGAATAAGGGAAGTAATCAATGAAATTGACAAAAAAAGGATTATCCCATATTATGAATTAACAGGAACTAGTGTATTTCCGATAAATCTCTAGCCATCCTTCTTGCAAAAATTTTTTTTAATACCAAGTATTTTCACTTAGCACTACAAACATAACCTCTAACAATTTCTTTGTCCTTAACGCACTGTATTTTACGGGGATTATTCACTTCAACAGTCTCCGATGGTTCTAGCGGTATCCCAAGTACAAACGAGATGGATGTTTGTTACCTCAACCATTCTAACTAGCCCTTCAGAAAAGGGTCATATGTATCATAACGAAGCATTTGTGTTGTCGATTTTAACGCATAGTGCTTTTTTCCCTATGCGTACCTAATCTATGTAATAGGCGTAACCTTTCGCTTGATACTAGAATCTCAGAAGATCAAAGCATCTAAGGCTGCATAAATCGGGGATACACGACAGAAAGAATTGTTCTATTTCTAAAACTCACCTTCACTAAGCGTAAGTTTTCTTTAACTCTCCAAAACGAAAAAAAGCAGAAAGAAAAAATATCAAATCACACCATCTCTGTAATAGGTAAATGCCTTTTTCTCCCCTGAATCCATTGGGATTATTTGCAATAATATATCCGCTACAATTGTGAAGGTCTTGTCGATAAAATTGTCATTTCTTTGAGATCTAGGCATAGTCAATTAGAAATAATTTATTTCATTCCCCATACGGAAATGATTCCATGAACAAAATGATTTTACAATACATAATAGTATAATAAATGGATTTCCTTACGATCGTAAATATGTTCACATTTTCATTTTTTTCTGAATAAAGATAATATTTGAAAGAAATGTTCATTAAATTGATTGATCAACAATGAATTTCATTTTTATTGAAAAAATGTTTCTATATATTCTATATTCTGCAAACTCAATAAGTCTCGCACTCGTTTGCTCGTGATTCCTGAGAACGAAATGTTTGCATACCCATTATAACACATATAAATTATAACACATATAATATATTGAGTATATAAAAATAGAAAAATATAGTAATTATGAATTAATTAATTATTATATATAATTATATGTATATATATAATTATATGTATATATGATCATTATGGATCAGTAGATCTGGCTCCATTTCACAATTGGATCGGTAAATAGAATATAAAATAATTAGATCAGATTGAGAAAAATGATAATTTATTGAAATAAGAAGAAAAGAACAAGTGTCGTCAAATACTCTTTTGTATTTATGCGAGATTTCATAAAAACTTTACTTATGCAAAAGTAAGTTATTGTATTAATACGTATACATAATAAATTCTAAAAAAACTTGTTCTAATCTCATTTTCAGATTGTCGATTCAAATGAAGAGATCGCGTAGGAAAGATGGCTGAGCGGTTCAAGGCGTAGCATTGGAACTGCTATGTAGGCTTCTGTTTACCGAGGGTTCGAATCCCTCTCTTTCCGTATATTCGTCTTATTCTTTTTGCATCGTTTTCTCATGAATCTAAACCCAATAGGATGATCTCATCCTCCCGCAATCTCCTTCTATTTCGGTATAGAAAAAATAAAATCAGTAAAATGAGAGAAAGGAAAAGAATATTTGAATAAATGTTATTGTCAATTCATGTATTATTGACAATAACATTGTCATGGAACATACAGAGGGACAGATATGCACAAATCCTTTCTTTTTATTCTCAATTTAAACTCGACGGGAATAGTATTCTACGACCAATAATTCATTAATTTTCAAACCGAACCGGTTACTATCTATTATTTTTTTAACTAATCCAATATATTGTAACTTTTTTTTCATCGTTTTTTTAATAAGATTTAAATGGGGTGGCACCCTCATTTTATCCTTCTGGAAAATATCTCTATTTTTATTAATTATATTTATCAATCTTTGTTTATCTTTTATAGATATTAAATCTTGAGGTTTGCAACGATAACTTGGTATATCTACTATACGATCATTGACCAGGATATGTCTATGGTTTACTAATTGTCTGGCTTCAGGAATGGTAAGCGCCATACCCAATCGAAAAAGGATATTATCCAAACGCATTTCAAGTAATTGCAATAGAACCTGACCCGTTGATCCCTTGGCTCTTCTAGCAATACGAACATATTGAAATAATTGGCGCTCTGTAAGTCCATAATGAAAACGTAATCTTTGTTTTTCTTTTAGACGGACAGGATATTTAGAAGGTTTAGGAGGTTTAGAATGTTTTTTTTGACTAGACTGTTCAATTCTGTTGGGTGTTTTCTTACTTAGTCCTGGTAAAGTTTTGAGACGATTTATTATTTTTAAACGAGGTCCGCGATAACGGGACATAAAAAACTCCTTATTTCAAGAAATGAACATATAATGTTGGAAAGAGTAATAATATAAACAGTCCGAATATTGGAATGATTTTATATAGAGATATAGAAACAAATTATTTTCCATTTTGTTCAGATTGTAGAGATAAAAAAAATATGTTTCAATCATTCATTTCGTTTCTAGTTGAAACGAATTATGCCACGGCAGACCCGGCGGACTGACGATCAGAAAAGGAAGAATCTTTTCTCTATTTCATAGATTTTAACGATCTATGGTTGATAATGGAAGAAATGAAAAGAATAAAAACGAGCCAGCTATCGGGATCGAACCGATGACCATCGCATTACAAGTGCGACGCTCTAACCTCTGAGCTAAGCAGGCTCATATGCAGGCAGCTATGCAATCATATACTTATTGGCGTGAAATTAAAAGATCTCTTCGAAATCGCTAGAATTATAGCGAATTGAATTATAATAATTCAATTCAAATTAATTACAATGAAACATTGCTTCAATTTCTATTAATTGATTAAAATCAAAATGAAAATAAAACAACACAATGGGGCGTGGCCAAGCGGTAAGGCAGCAGGTTTTGGTCCTGTTATTGCGAAGGTTCGAATCCTTCCGTCCCAGGCGTAACAGTATTATTGTATGAAAAAAAATTCTTTTTGATTTCTTTTCATAGACTATACTTATAGAACGGAAATATGATTTGAATAAGATCTATTAGAAAGGGATATTTTTGTGGTGTAGGATGAGAATGCAGATCAAATTGAGATAAAGTCTAATTTATGAAATTAGCCTATTGGATGTATGCTGGTCCTGCTCATATTGGAACCCTACGAGTAGCTAGTTCTTTCAAAAATGTCCATGCCATTATGCACGCTCCTCTAGGAGATGATTATTTTAATGTAATGCGTTCTATGTTAGAACGCGAAAGAGATTTTACTGCTGCAACTGCTAGCATAGTAGATCGTCACGTACTAGCACGTGGATCTCAAGAAAGAGTTGTTGATAATATTCTCCGGAAAGATAAGGAGGAACATCCTGATCTTATCATATTGACACCTACATGTACCTCTAGTATTTTGCAAGAAGATTTACAGAACTTTGTGGATAGAGCATCCATAATTTCTGATTCCGACGTAATTTTTGCAGATGTGGATCATTATCAAGTAAATGAAATTCAGGCAGCGGATAGAACTTTAGAACAGGTGGTTCGATATTATTTAGATAGATGTCATAGACAAGAAAAATTGGATCAATTCCTAACCAATGCGCCTTCTGTAAATATAATTGGGATTTTTACATTGGGTTTTCATAATCAACACGATTGTCGTGAGTTAAGACGTTTATTACGAGATCTGGACATCGAAATTAATCAAATAATTCCTGAAGGAGGATTTGTAGAAGATCTTCAAAATTTACCAAAAGCTTGGTTCAATTTAATTCCTTATCGTGAAGTAGGCTTAATGACAGCGATGTATTTAAATAAAGAATATGGGATGCCTTACATATCTACAGCTCCCATGGGAGCTGTAGATATGGCAGAGTGGATCCGCCAGATCCACAAAAATGTGAATACCTTGGCTCTTAGTTCATCGAGTAAAAGAGTGGATTATGAACCTTATATCGACAGACAAACTCGATTTGTTTCCCAAGCTGCGTGGTTTTCAAGATCTATTGATTGTCAGAATTTGACGGGCAAAGAAACAGTCGTTTTTGGTGATGCAACTCATGCTGCTTCAATCACTAAAATACTTGTTCGAGAGATGGGGATTCGTGTGAGTTGTGCAGGTACTTATTGCAAACATGATGCGGAATGGTTCAAAGAGCAAATCCAAGGTTTCTGCGATGAAATACTGATCACAGATGATCATGCTGAAGTAGGAGATATGATCGCTCAGATGGAACCATCTGCAATATTTGGTACTCAAATGGAACGTCATATTGGTAAACGTCTTGATATTCCTTGTGGAGTTATTTCTGCACCAGTTCATATACAAAATTTTCCCTTGGGATACCGCCCCTTTCTAGGTTACGAAGGTACTAATCAAATAGCTGATCTAGTTTATAACTCATTTGCTCTGGGTATGGAGGACCATCTTCTAGATATTTTTGGTGGTCATGATACTAAAGAAATAATATCCAAATCATTGTCTATGGATATAGGCCTAATTTGGAATCCTGAAAGTCGACTAGAATTAAGTCAAATTCCTCGTTTTGCCAGAGAAAAGGTAGAAAGAAATACTGAGAAATTTGCACGACAAAAGGGCATTGAAAACATTACTATTGAAGTAATGTACGCAGCTAAAGAAGCATTGAATACCTAGCTAACTAGAAGAATGAATTTATGTAATTACAAAAATGTATTGTAGAAATTGAGTTAATGACTATTCATAATTACATATCCATTTTATATTAGATCAGAGATCTATATTATGAGAAAAATTCGTCTAAAACGATGTGGTAGAAAGCAACGTGCGACTTGAACGACATGATTAGTTCTGTGGATTATGACATCCGCCATTTTGACTCAAAATGCTCTTACCTCAAAATTTTTCTTATCTCCTTAAAAAGATAATAATGGAGCTTGACCAGGAGGAAAATATCAATTTCTTTATTTTTCAATTAGTGGCAGAATCTATGGTTAATATAAATGAAATCAACAAGCTATAGACATTTTGTAAGTTTACATCGAGCTTAAAAAAAAATAGTGAATTGAAATAACTCGATTTAGAGCGAAAGATTTCAAGAAAACTTGATCCAATTCTAGAAGGATCAAACATCCCTATTACTCGATGTGGAAAATAGCGGAATGTATGTTGCTATCATTCTGTAAGGATGGGAACCACCAGAGTAAAGCTTGGACCTAATGATTCTTAAAAATTGATCTTAGAACAAGAAAATTCTATTTCCGATCAAACGATTCCATCTATATAATGGATTGAGATATATTTAATATAAAACGGAGAGAGAAAATAGATGACAGACGGCTCAAAAAGTGGAGAGAAATGTTATACTATACTCTTAGTTTTGAACATAGCTCAAGCATACTTGAGCTAAGAGTACAGATTCTATCTGTTCTATAGATAGGGAGATCTTATTTAAACAATTATTGCTCGAGCCATATGATATGAGGATATATTTCATATACGTTTTCCAGGGGGGGATAGAAGGGGGTATATTGTCTAGCTATCCCAATGAGCTATCTATCGAATTGTTGCAATTGATGCTAAGCCTCGAAGGGAAGGAAGAGCTCTTCAGGAATTGGGTTTTTATGATCCAATGAATAAGAATAAAGCTCGTTTCATTTATAATGCTATTGTTCATTTTCTTGAATTAGAAGCTCAGGTATTTTTCTTAGTAATTTAAACGTGCTTTAAATTTATTAAAACAGGAAGGTAAGATTAGAAATAATGCGTCTACGTCTAGGTCCAATAAATTTATCAATAACTTTCAATCAGTTAAGACTTTTTTATTATTTGCGTTCTGTGTCATGGTTGTTTTATTATTATCCATTTTTGTTTCTTTTATTATATCTTCATTTCACTTATTTTTTTGCCCTGCGATCTTTTATATGGAAGCCCATAAGGAACAGTTTTCGATGCATATGGAAATGAAAAAGATTAGAATTGTTCCACCGAGAACGAGCCGAATCAATGAAATAAAAAACTAACTATGGAAAAGTTGTTATTTCTTTTTTTTATTTGTTCTTTTTTTACTGCCGTTTCTAACGGTCTTCTCTTGATATTTCTAATCATTTTTCATGTGCCAATCCAACAATCTTTCCCAACATTTTTGAGTTGACAATATCATATTGTTTGTAATATAATTATTAATGTCTCCAACATTCATTTTTTTTTATGGTGAATTCGTTTTCCGGATCAGGTTATTTATTTCTGATCCGGAAAGATCACTTAATTTGATTCAGAAATCATTATAGACCCTTGATGCTTTATTTTTTTAAGGTTCTATTCCTGCCGTTCAATCACAACGATGGATAAAATCTCATATCGGTTTATTCATATGGAATAACTGCGTATTCCACTTCGACTGTATTTTTAAATAAGGGTTGCTAACTCAATGGTAGAGTACTCGGCTTTTAAGTGCGACTAAAGTCTTTTACACGTTCGGATGAAGTAATAAATTCGTCTATACCATCGGTAAAGTTAGTAAGACTACGACTGATCCTGAAAAGGAAATAAAATGGAAAAAACAGCATGTCGTTTTAAGAATCTCAGCTTTCTTTTTTGATCAGAATCAGAAGATTCATTTTGAAATAAGATCAAACAAATTTGCGAGTGACTTAAGTCAAGTGAGTTAATGGATAAAGCTGGATGGCTTGAATCATAAGTAAAAACAGAAGAACGAGCTTCTGTTCCTCATTGAAATGAGGAATTACCCTTACTAAGAAGAAGTTAAAAGCTTTTTAGTAACCGATAAGGGAAGTTTTCCCTGTAGTAAATCAGGGATTTCTACATCCACAATGAGTCCTAAGTACTCAAAGACAAATGTGTAAGAGAAATAGTGTACTGACCAGGTTTAATTGTATTCGATGAGTCAGGAGAGCGATCGGACGGACAAAATAAAAGATTTTTGTTCTTCCTCATGACGAATGAAGATCTATATGAAGAAAATTATCAGATATATATTTTCTATTATGTCCCGACTAGATCGCACCATGTATCATTTATTAATCATTTAGGGTTTTTCAAAATGGGTGAATTCAAAAGAAATGGAAACAAACATAGATCTTGGCAACAATTTTTTTTATATCCACTTTTTTTTCGGGAAGATCTTTACGCAATTGCTCATGATCATCATTTAGATAGATCTAGTTCCTCCGAACCAACGGAAATTTTAGTTTCTAATTTTTTTAGTTTCTTAACTGTAAAACGTTCGATTCGTCGGATACGTAAACAGAAAAATTTAAATAGTTTATTCGGGAATTGCGACTCAAATAAATTTATTGAATGCAATAAGAATTTTTCTTCTAAAGTGATACTAGAAGGTTTGACAGTTGTCTTGGAAGTTTCGTTCGCAATGCGATCAAAACATTTTATAGAAGGGATGGATGGATGGAATAGTTTCCGATCCATTCATTGCATATTTCCTCTTATGGAAGATAAATTATCACATTCCAATTATATATCAGATATACGAGTGCCCTACTCAATTCATCCGGAAATTTTGGTTCGAATTTTTCGTCGCTGGATCCGAGATGCCCCTTCTTTGCATTTATTACGATCCATTCTCCATGAATGGAAAAACAGTTTTAGTCGAGAAAATTTGCAGAAAGCTCTTATTACACAGAGAGAAAATACGAGGTTATCGCTGTTCCTGTGGAATTCTTATGTGTATGAATGGGAATCATTTTTAGTTCCTCTTGTGAAACGATTTTTGAATTCACAATCGTTGTTATATGAATCTTTTCCCGATCGAACTCATTTTGATAAAAAGATAGAAGATATTTTGATATTTCCGCGTAAAATTTCAACAGAAAAAATCGGGTTGTTGAAGGATTCTTTCATTCATTATGTGAGATATGGAGAAAGATCCCTTATAGCTCTAAAGGGTACTCACCTACAAGTGAAAAAATGTAGATATCATCTATTTCATTTTTGGCAATGCTATTTTCATCTTTGGTTTCAACCGTATAGGGTATGTAGTCTTGAATTATCCAAGACTTATTCTTCTTTTTTAGGTTATTTTCTGCATGTTAAGAGGAAACCTCTCGTGGTTAGGGCAAAAATGCTAGATGATTTATTCATTACCGATCTCATTACCAATGAATTAACCCCAATAGCTCCGATTAGATTAATTCTTTTCTTTTTGTCTAAAGAAAAGTTTTGTGACATCTCAGGGTGGCCAATTAGTAAATTGTCTTGGACCAGTCTATCAGATGATGATATTCTCGATCGATTCGATCGAATTTGGAGAAATTTTTTTCATTACTACAGTGGATCAATCAATCAAGATGGTTTATATCATATAAAGTATATACTTCTACTTTCATGTGCTAAAACTTTAGCTTGTAAACATAAAAGTACGATACGTGTAGTTCGGGAACAATTAGGTTCAGAACTCTTTACAAAATCGTTTTCAAAAGAACGAGAATTCATTTCTTCATCCTTCTCAAAAACTCGTTCACAGAGAGAAAGAATTTGGAATTCAGAAATTAGCCAGGGGATTTATCTGGCTAATTTCTGGCAAAAGATAAAGAATAAACAAATAGAAAACTGATTTGACCAATGAAATGCTTATTGAGCAATTGCCAAGATCAATTTATGATCTTATTTCTTTTTTTCACCCATCCGACCAAATGATTAATAAATTAGTATATGGAGAAAGCCGTGTGCAATGAAAATTGCAAGCACGGTTTGGGGAGAGATTATTTGCTCCTTATCTTATAAAAGGAGCAGATAATCCACTCCATCCGATGAGCTCCGGGTTCAAGTCCCGGGCAACCCAGATTAATAGAATCTATTTTTTCTTTTTGTCTTGAAAAGTATTGAAATATGCTTATTGAAATATGCTTGCTAAATAAGCATATAGTTTATGCAAGAAGATACTATGAATTTCTATAGTATTCATATCTGTGTGTCCAAATATTGGTTGACATACAGATATCAATCATATTATACTGTTGAATAACAAGCCTTATGTGTATGCTTGGGAGCTTCTAATGATTAAATAAACCAAGTTATAACCATGACCGCAATTCTAGAAAGACGCGAAAGCGCAAACCTATGGAATCGTTTTTGCGATTGGATCACTAGCACTGAAAACCGTCTTTACATTGGATGGTTTGGTGTCTTGATGGTTCCTACCCTATTGACTGCAACCTCTGTATTCATTATCGCTTTCATTGCAGCTCCTCCAGTAGATATTGATGGTATTCGTGAACCTGTTTCCGGTTCGCTTCTTTATGGAAACAATATTATTTCCGGTGCTATTATTCCTACCTCTGCAGCCATTGGTCTGCATTTCTATCCCATCTGGGAAGCAGCTTCTGTTGATGAATGGCTATACAACGGTGGTCCCTATGAGCTAATCGTTCTACACTTCCTACTTGGTGTAGCTTGCTATATGGGTCGTGAGTGGGAGCTTAGCTTCCGTCTAGGTATGCGTCCTTGGATTGCTGTTGCATACTCAGCTCCAGTAGCAGCAGCTACTGCTGTTTTCTTGATTTACCCTATTGGTCAAGGAAGCTTCTCTGATGGTATGCCTCTAGGAATCTCTGGTACTTTCAATTTCATGATTGTATTCCAGGCTGAACACAATATTCTTATGCATCCATTTCACATGTTAGGTGTAGCTGGCGTATTCGGCGGCTCTCTATTTAGTGCTATGCATGGTTCCTTGGTAACTTCGAGTTTGATCAGGGAAACTACCGAAAATGAGTCTGCTAATGCAGGTTACAAATTTGGTCAGGAAGAAGAAACCTACAATATTGTAGCTGCTCACGGTTATTTCGGCCGATTAATCTTCCAATATGCTAGTTTCAACAACTCCCGTTCTCTACATTTCTTTTTAGCTGCTTGGCCAGTAGTAGGTATCTGGTTTACTGCTCTGGGCATCAGCACTATGGCTTTCAACTTAAATGGATTCAATTTCAACCAATCTGTTGTTGACAGTCAAGGTCGTGTAATTAACACTTGGGCCGATATCATTAATCGTGCTAACCTTGGTATGGAAGTTATGCACGAACGTAACGCTCACAACTTCCCTCTGGATCTAGCTGCTGTTGAAGCTAATTCTATAGACGGCTAA